CCTCATTCTCCCACTTGGCAAGCTGCTACTGTGAACAACAAAGTAAAGGATGCTTTCAGAAACCGTGACTCCTAGGAATCTTCCTTCTTTCTGTCCTATTGAGAGGATGATCCCTGGCTATCGCCTGTGGTGTTAGATTAGAAAGGTTACCACATGACGTTCCGAGGTTGGCCTAACCTAACTTGATGACACGCTTATAGAGTTTTCCGACCTGAAATGCTGCGTAAAGCGTCTTTCTTGCTCGGTGATCAGTCAATGAAGTCATTCTGGATCCCTGACTCGTCTCATTCTGGGCCTTTGGCCTGTTTGACATTGGGTCAAATCTGTCTGGGCATCGTCCCTTCTCTTGATCTACTTTGGTTACAACTCGATAGTGAGTATTGAGGGTCAAGTAAGGGATTGGGTTGAGAGGGGGTCACAGTCCTGCTCTATATACGAAATACTTAATCGCTAACGGCCGTATGGCATCTATCCATCCATGCTGAAGTTTTTGAGACTGAGGGCTTGGATCGAGGTCCCAGGTCATTTGGCCGAGAAAACGAACGGCCAGAAAGTTCCCCTTTGTCGGAGAGCAGGGGTAAAGATAGAAAGAGTGCCTTTCTAACCTAAAAAGAAAGGGCACGGAGGCCCTCCGCTATCTTTGGTGAGTATTGCGTGTCAAACGCTCGATTGGGTCGAGAACTGACCATTGCTCTTTATATATTTTTTTTACAACCAAAGATGCACAGAGAAAAATCACCCACCCGAACAACGTGGCTTATTCGCTCTCTTGGGAAGATGCTCAGCATGCAGCTCTACCGATTGCTATAAACCTAGAACGATATGCGGTTCGAAGAACCAGAGCCCCCGCTAAGCAAACTCTCATGTGAAAGGGGGGAAATCTCTAACACTTTATTCGAGTCTTGCTGTGCTCAAGACATATCTTTTCAACCGGAAGGAATAAAAACCTATAACGGTATCCATTTTGGAAGGAATGCTGTCACTAGATCCCGCACTCTCATCTGCTGCTACTGCCGCATCCGGCTTACTTCCTAGCCTCAGTTTTATGCCAACTCCATTCAAGCGTAAGGGACGTTCTGTCAATCGTAGCGCAAGGTGCTTCTTTTTCTCCATGTCATGACTACTAATTCTCAGTATTCAAAGCTCTATACCAAGTCATAATATAGTCCCCGGCGACACTGCAAAGATGCTAATCAATCTCTTCTCTTTCCTGCCTCGGGAGCATGCAAAGGAATCCCGCCCCCGGGCCCTTACGGACCGGACCCTACGACGCCTAACCTATATAGTAGGGTTTAAAACCTTGGCTTGCTTGAATTCGGTCTCGACTCCGTTCCTTAGCTTAGCCTCTGATATTGAAGAAATGGACAGATGAGATCAGTGAAAGGGTCCCTGAAGTCTACAACAAACAAGTTAGAGAGGGAGGTCACCACATCTTAGATTCGCTAACCTCTATTCATAAGTAAGTATATAAAGAAGTGAGCTACGTCTGCCCCATTACTTGACTTCCTTCTAGCTCTAAGAGTAGGCTACCCTAGGAATGGATTTTCACCCAGTCTATCTATCTCACGAATTGGATTCGAACCAATAGAAAGAAGCTACTTACCAAATAGTAGATCGTGAGTGGGTCTGTCGTCCTCCTCATTATAGTTAGTCGCAATCCACATCCTGTCACCACACGTCATTCAAGCCAAACGAGGTATGTACTGAAACCTTTAGTCTGCAGCTTCCCCTTCTCTCCTCCCAAGGCGGATCGAAAGCAAGACTAATTGAATGAATAATCTGAGATCACGAGAGCCAACTTAACGAGAATTTCCGAATCTCTGTGACCGCAAGAGTGAAATGAATAGCCGTACCGTAAGAAGGAAGAAAAAGAGTCTTTCAGATAGATGATATAGGTGGATTTGCTTCTGGTTTGGATTCTTTTCTTTGCTGCTCAAGAGATGATTCTTTCTCTTTTATTTGCAGATATTTTTCGTGATATTTTTCAAAAAGGGTTTGCATTTCGTTGAGAGAGAGTAGGCTTTCTTCCCTTTTCTTTTCCTTTCGTTTTGGACGACTTTCTTGGACTTCTGATTAATCAAATTTAGATTGATTCTGTACCGAGTTTGGTCTTAAGAAAAGCTTTGATCGCAGGAAGATTCTCGCAACAGGTATATAAGGAGAGATAGGATTTGATCTTTGTGTTATAATCCGCTGTCAGTTTCTCGATCTCTCCTTCTTGAAAAGAATTCTTTCTTATTTCTTCTTTCTTTTCTTTCCAATTTCGCTTTCGTGCGATGCGGGGGAGAGGAGCTCTCAAATGAGGGATTCCATTCTCGCCAATAGAAAGTAGGATGCCCAAGGTTAAGGATGGCTTGCTCCTTCGCTTCAAAATGGTCTTTGTTATGGAAAGCTTATATTGATCTTTAAGCAAGATTTCAATTCGACTAATAAGACTCTCAACATTCTCGGGATACCCTGGAAGAAGAGCTATCAAAAAATCATCTGCATATCGAACGTATCTCAAATAAGGGGAGCCCATTTTTTGCATATCCAGATCGAATTGATGTAGGAAAATATTCATGAGAAGAGGGGAAAGTGAGCATCCCTGAGGAATTCCCTTCTCGACCGATGCATAGCTTTTTCCATCTTTATCCTTGATATCGGTTTTAAGAAAGCGGTCTATTAGATCGATAAAGGAAGAATCGTCTATATATAAAGAAAGGGCGGCAAGAAGTAGATCGTGGTTGATGTTGTCGAAACAACCCACGAAATCCGCTTTGATAATTTCATTCACCTCGCCCCAACTTTCCACCTGAGCAAAGAAAGTGCGAATACCTCGGCCCTTTCGAAAACCATGTGAACTGTAGAGAAAAAGGCTCTCGAAGACCTCCAGCAATACTTGAGACAGAGCATCCATTACTAAAATGTCATCCCGAAATGGTTGAGTGATCGGACGCAGCTTTCCCGGCTTATTCGGCTTTGGAATAAACGATCTAAACAGCGGAGAAAACCTAAAGGAACCACCTTCAATTGACTGTCGAATCTCACAGACTCGTTCAAAAGACAATGAGGGATACTTTGGATTCGTCGTAAAGCACCCAACCTCTTTGTCCCAATTTCCATGGCTTTCCCACAGAAGTTGAATCATCTCACTCAACCGATTGCGCAAAGAATAAATTGGAACAGAGAGAGAAGAGTTGTCGTTTGCTTTTTCAATCATAGAAAACGGTTTCTATGGATTTATTTAGCCACATAAAGGGAATGGGAGTCGAACCCAATTATGCCGAAACCCCCTGCTCAGAAAGGGTCTCGTAAGATTCTTTTCCTCTTTCGGACCCCATTGAGAACGTAGGAACCCCACCTTTTCAACCTCATTTAGGTAAACGGCATATTCGGGGCATAGCCTTTCCAAAATTCGAATTTCCTTTTTTACTGACGGTAGGGGTGGTATTGGTTGAGGCCTTTCCGTCGTCTCTCGACGCATATATATGTTTGGTTATGAATACCGGGACTTGACGTTTACTGCCTTTCACTCTCACTAAACCTTCTTTCTATTTATGTTTCTTGAGAGGCCCGAAGCTCGAAGACGATTTCGTTGTCTTCTAATTACCGAATTTCTTACGGTTGGTGATTTGCTCACCTGCATATTTCGCTTCCACAAATATGCGCACCTTCTCTCTTGACGCCCGCCGTCAATACGGGCCGGACGTGCCGTTGAGGATGTTCCGCGCGGGGTTTCTCAACGTGTGTTCCGCCTTCGTTTCCCAGCTTAAGAGAGGGGGAGAATAGCAATGTCACAGGGGTGAAGGGTACCTCCCGTTCGACGAATCCTCTTATTCGGAATATGAGATTCCTACAACCATATATCGAATTCGTTATCTCGTGTGTAGCTCCTTCGAAGAAGCTTCCATAAAGAACTTCCCGACGATCATACAACACCTATATTATCGAAATTGAAGTTTACAACGAAGAAAGAGAGGGTTCTATACAGATGTATAATCCCCAATCTTCTCGAATCAAAACTTCAAAAGTCGAACGATAGAAATAATTCCAATTATAGACCGAAACTGAAGAAACTTGACTACCAACTTCTGCTGCTTCTCCTACTTCTTTCCTTAAAATCATAAAATGGAGAGAACAAAAGTGATAGCTCAGACCCGCCCAACCCATGATTGAGAATATTGCCTCCGTTCAAATAACTTACCAAAGTAGATAGATAAACTTCTAATTCTAACCAACGGGAGCCAACCCCGGAAAGAATCGAAGGAGAACTGAAACACGAGCTACCACCTCGAGATTTCGTCCTACAGACACGATCGAACATATAGAATGGAATCCTACAGAAACATCGATCGTCACATACGATAATATATCGCTTTGATTGTTGGCTCCATTTCAGATACTGATTTAGGAACGAGCAAAGAAAGTGGTCGAAAGCAAGCGAGGAAATGCTGGATAGCCTAAGAGAGGGTCTGATTCTCTCAAATCGGAAGGAGACGCACTAAACCGTCAGCTTCAGCTAGTCGTAGACCGTTCGTGCCCTACGAGTTCTCTCTTTCCTGTCGTTAAGTGGAACTCCTCTCTGTCTGTCCTGAAAAGAAGTGCTTTCTTTCGTTTCGATTTCGAGCATCACTTATTTTACGAGAATCTATCAATCTCCTGAAAACAGGGGATATCCCGCAGCTCTTACTCGAAGACATGGAACCTCTTGTTAGATCCGGACAGGGGAATTGACTTGCAAAGAGCTTATTAGCCTATTCTTTCTTGCTAACTAGTTGTCCAATCCAAACCTCTCAAAGGAACTGAAGCCTTCGTCCAAACTCTTTTTGTACTCGCATATGTCCCTTTTCTTTGACTTCCTTTGCCCATGAGGTAGTGCATTCTATGTTTCGAAGGACTTTTCACATTCTCCGATGCTACGAATGGTACGAGAATACAGAACCCGGAATTCGTAGATAGGACTTTGCCGGGTGTAAAGGAATACAGTGATAGAGGCATATTATGTATGTTATCCCAATAGGACCTAGCTCGTTGACTCGTTTTCTGGATGAGAGAAAGAAGATGATAAGCCTAAAGCGGATGAACCAAGGTATGGAGCTAAACAACAGGCGTAGGCCAAACCAAACCGTTACGGTAAAGCGGTAGTCCCCGGCACCCATACTGGATATTCGGGTAAGAGAAACTTGTATAGGTAGGAATGTTGACTTCCTTCTGGTTTACAGGCTTTGTTATCGGACCGGCAGGTGTAAACGGGTAGGTTTCCCGATGTTGGTTTAGATTCAAACGATTGGGATCGTAACGACGAGCGGGACAACTATGCCCTGTATCAACGTTCAGTCTTTGCCACACCCGAAACACTTCACGTGCCCGCTCATGCACGAGGGATAAAACATTTGTTATAGATGTTTGATTTTCGATTCAACATCTGCATGGACCCGGGAAATTGATCACCAAATGCAGTTCCGTATCACGTGAATTGGTCATTTTCAACAAAAATGGCTAAGATATGAAATCTGGACATCCAGATATGCTTTTTTCTCTTTTATTTATGAGTAGTCCCGCTGATCCGACGAGTTAGCTGCTTTAACGGATCTTGCCTACATCGGGGGACCCACCACTGCAATAGAAAGAAAGCATTCCCAACCGCAATCTCGTATCATAAAGGACTTTTGACTTCGCCGCCTGCACGGAGTAGATCAATTGGTTGTACTCTGCGTTCAGTTGCTAGAGCACGATTCACCTCTAGATATGAAATCACTGCTTATTATACAACTAATTAGAATCTACAAGAACATTGTGTAGTTTTAGTCAGGGGAGGAATTGGACAAAGCCTTTTTTTGCCTTAACTATTGATTATGCCTTTCGGCTTGATACCATCTTCTTCAGTCAGTCTTAGGGCAAGGAGTTCTTCCGCCCCTCCCACAGCGGTAATGCCGATTCCAAGACCTGGTTCAAGCTTGAAAGCAGCAAAGACCACGCTACTACAGATACCACGAGCCATACCACAGCACAGAAAGAAGGCAACCCTCACCTCAGAAACCAACCATTTTCATTCGAGCTGAAACCATGCCATGAAGAGTCGCCAATAGGAATCACATCTGAGTCAACCCCCCTAGGCTCACTGAACTCGAGCTAACAGCAGCTTATTCTCGCACTCGGGTGACTTCTCCTCTGCTTCTTGTTCCGTGATGTGCTACTTGACTTTCTTTATTTTATTCTTCCTCACCCGGGAAAGCCCCATCTTTTAATAAGGCAATTGCCTACGTTCGAGCTAGTTCCTTACTTCACTTCTTCGCAACTAAGGAAAATCCCTTAGGGAAAGACTTTTTGGGTAGTAATGGCACTGAATAGCTCTAACAGAACATTGGATAAAATACCAGCTGATGAAACAAGAAAGAGAGTGAACGCCTTAAGACTTGTACCCGGAAATCGTAGTAAGGACTTTGCCGGGTGTGAAGGAAGACATTGAGAGAGGGAAATCTCTATTTCTGAAGCCGGAGATCGAGCTATGAAAGACCTCAACGCTCGGCTTCTGCCTCTATATGTTGCTAAACCCTGCCACCCTCTACTCTATCTCTTGCTCGCTTCGATCGGACTCTGACAGCTTAGGAAAGAAGATGATTCCAACTGTTGCGGGATACTCATCAAGAGAGTAGACGAGAAGCTAGAATACAACTCCACTTCTCTGTTTCAGTTTCTCAAGTCTGTTTCCACTCCCCCAGGGATTCCGGTTGCCGATTCGCCCCATTTTCAATTGTCCCATCAGGAAATATAGCCTTGCATGTCTTACAGCTGGATAAGTTGGTGCGCCTTCTTTCCAAGCAGGCAGCTAAGGGTGTCTTAGAATTTGTTTTTTCCTTCTTTTATGCGGGCATCCAAGTTGAGGCAGGATTCGAATAAGAAGGCTATTCCCTTTGATTGATTGAGATCCTTGGCAGCAGATGCTAGCTGCTAGCTTCTTCACTGTCTTATACTTTGAACTCTGACTTCTCATACCATGAGGAGGATAATGAAGCTAGCGTAGGATAATCGATCAAATATCCTACTATCCCACTCTCGATCCAACTCTTAGAAGACAACCCCTGTCTCATTCATGTTTTCATCTGTTCAGTAGAATTCATGTGAAAACTAAGAAAAAAGAGGTCTAGCCATCCATCCATTCCTGACGGGAGAAGTAAGGAATTATCTATTTAGCTATCGAGAACAAGCGTTGAGTTCAACCAGTTGGGTAGTGATCGAGAAGGGAGAGGGAACTTCCGTCTTGCGAAGACAGAAAGGCACTCTCTTTCTTTTATTATGGAATTCCTTTTCTCGGGTTTGTCTGGGTTCGGGGTAAGACCAGACAAGAGCAGTATTTTGACTTGTGGAGTGAATGATTCTGTTAAGGATCCCATTATTTGTAACCTAAGCTACAATGCCGGTTCTCTTCCGATCAGGTACCTTGGTGTCCCATTGTCCTCCTTTGTGGGACTTTCTTTTTCTTCTTCTTGACTTGAGTCAACAACCTGGTCTTCAACCCGACTAGGAGGATATTTGGGGGGTCTTAAGTCTCTCATTCCTTGCTATAAGACTATAAGATAGGTCTCTGAGTCCCCTTCCTATAGCTCAAGGAACGAAGACACTGAAGGTATACCTTCTAACCTATCCCTTTGACCTCTTCTTGCCTGGAATGATGTAGACCAGAAGGAATCCCGTCCGTTCGGGGCTAGAAGGTCTTAGAACGAAGGAACCAGGCTAGGGCTCTCTGTAGTAATAGCTGTCTCTGTTCACTCATGCTTGCTGCTTAAGACTCTCTTTTCCCTCTACACCTGAAAGATCGAAGTAGCGGCGAGGAAGAGCTTGAAGAAGGAAGAAGTACCATTGGCGAAGTTGCTTCCTCCAGTCTTTGTATGTATGGGATGTACCCGAGAAAGAGACAAAGCAGCTGAGATCAGAATGAGTAGCATTGGTCTTGGTCCGACTAATCAATGTCAAAAAGATTCCATCGATCCGTGAAGCACATCAACGGAAGTGTGCACGCTAGCGCTCTCCTCTAAGCTTCTAGTTAGCTCATCGAAAAGACTGACTCCCGGGCACATGAGTTTGTGAAGATGCGTTGGTTGATCCGGAGACATGGCCACTACTGGCCTAAGGTCCTGTCAGATTGCATAGCACATGCTAAGAGCTGCGATGCCTGCCAGAGGTATGGACCAATCCAGCACAAGCCGGCTTCCGACTTAGACCCGATTATCAAGCCTTGGCCATTTCGAGCTTGGGCAATGGATATCATCGGACTATCCCAGATCGTCAAGAGCTCTTTCTCCTAGTAGAGGCCCAGCCTTCTCCACCTTGCGCCCTGGGTACCTTACTGTGGGGGAGGTTGAGAAGAAGCAGCTATTGAACCCCCATCTGTCTTTGCTGCTTGACTGATGGAAAGCTTGACTTTCTTACTTGACTGTTGAACGACTCCGATCTGCAGATGTTTTCCTTCAAAATTGCTTTTCCTATTTCAAAGAGGACGTCTGTCTTATGAATCGATTGAAGAAGAAAGAAACTTAGCATAGAAGAGAGGCAAGGCAGAATAAGCGATGTTGGAGGCAGGGCTCCTAGAAGCTCATACCCGTCGAAAGGGAAATGATCTTTAGGTAAGAAAGGCCCCTCTCTTCACTAAGCTAAGCCGGAAAGAGAGAGAGAGTTAGATCCGGGCATAGCCATAGATGTGGAACTCTTTCGAAATAGGTAAGTCAGACTTTCTGGCTAAAGAAAGAGGACAGGTGCGTAGCGGTTCGGAATCGTAGCAAGTGACATCCTCAATCAATAAAGACCTGGCTCAAGGGCTTGAGCGTCTAAATTCGACTCTTTTGTCTCTGGGGTTCGGAAGAATCTTTTTCCCCCGAGATTGTCTTCTATTAGAGAACGGCAACCGAAGGGGATATTTTCACAAGAGCAGCTCCCATTCCGACCTTTGCTACTGCTACTGGGTATGCACTTCTAAATGTTGCAGTTGATGGCCTGATCCCGGGAATAAGAGAACTTTCTCTTACAGGTATTCACTCATCCCCTCTCAGTGGCAAGAGTGAGTAGATAGCAGAAGTTCTTTCATTCCTCATTCCTGGGATATTAGTGAAGCTTGCCCATTAGGGGTGTTCTCACCTGTGCTATCAATAAGAAGGAGCCATTTCCCTGGTAGGCTAAGCCAGAAAGAGAGAAAGAGAATATTAAAAGGCTACGCACCTTGGTCTTGGTCCAGAGCGAGGATTGGGATAAGTTGAACCCGTTCTCTTTAGTTCTATTTGAACTAAGCCGAATCGCTATCTCTGAAACGTCGTACTCTCTTTATCTGATCTGAGGATTCTGTATGCAGCATCTAGATGTATCTATCGTTCTTGGCTTCTGCATGAATTGACTCACGACTCCAACAACATAGGCAATGTCGGGTCGTGTGATGGTTATATACACTAGACTCCCAACCCTGCTTCTGAACTGAGACACATCTTCAATAAACTCGCCGTCCTCTGAAGTGAGTCTATGCCTCTGTTCTATAGGAGATTCACAAGGCCTACAATGTTGAGATTTTATGTGTAGGGATATTTTTGATTATTTATATTGTTCCATTGTATTTCTCGAAATCGGGGGACTTAGTAGGTAACTTCAAGTCGGGGAAGATACATAAGTCCGCGAAGCTCACGCTACCATATGCATCAACTCCCTGCATAATTATCATCTTTTCTTCGAAACTTGAAAGTGGACTTGCCACTTTCCTGTCTTCAGCTTCCTTTTTAGACTTCTGCCGATCATCGCCAATCTCAACTCGACTACCTTCCGGAACCGCCGGAATTGGGACATAAAGTGGGTTTTGCATCGGCACTCCGAGGCCTAAAGTTGCTTGTGTATTATCGCCCCCGGTGGGCAACTGTTGCTGCGGTAGCAGTACTGCAGGCTGTTGCCGAACTGTCGGCTGTTGCTGGACAGTAGGGTGATTTTCCGGATTCCTGTTGGTTGTCAGAGTGGCGACGGCCTTTCTTATCTCGTCCATCTGTTGGCGCATTTCTTCTATATCCCCAATCATCTGCTGAACAACATTCTCTACAGTTGAAGTCCCTTCCATAACGGATACTGATGCTGACCTTGCTCGAGTTCGAATAGGGCTACGTGTAGCAGTCCTCTGAGTTCTGCCTCTCCAGGGCCTACCCCTGATTTCTGTGACTTCCTCCAGTTAGATAGATCCCTGTTCCTACATAGATGAATAAAGATATGAAAGAGCTCGAGTTGGTCATATAATCGCAAGAATAGTAGGGACCATGTACGAGATGCAATGGAATGACATGATATGATGCTTTGGATGGTGACTCAACAATGCTTTGTTTGATGTGATTACTTGTTCGGCTTAGACATAAGGATGTCCGTGTTGTTCGAGGTACTTGGACCTGTGAAGGCGCAGTAGGTAAGGCGGCCTACTGAGGGAGGAGTGGTACTCGTATTAGTGGGCTGTAGCAGACAATAGGCGTCTACTAAGGAGAAGGGGCATCAGAGCCCGCTGTTGTGAAAGAAGTTGAAATGCAAATCATGAGATGCTTTGATGTTGTGCTTGTGAATGCTCGATATGATGTACGTGCCAGTGCAGCGTTTGACAGAGTATTCGCACGCCGGCGCGTGTGATGTTTGAATGTGACGGTGCATACAGTCTTCGAATGTCAGTGCACGAGGTGGTCGAATCTGATGGCGGCGCCTACTCAAAAGGAAGGAATCCTATCCTAACCTAAACTTGATGAAAAAGAAGTCATCCTGAATTTGATGGAGAGATGGGCAATCAACATTTGATGCGCGACAGGTAATCAGAACCTGTGGGAAAGGGGAAACCTATGACCTCGGAAAGAAGGAAGGCTACCACGCAAGTCGAACATATGTAATGCTTATGAGTCATGAAAAACAAAAAAGCTGTTATATATACACAAAGTTCATTTACGCCTTAGGTCGTGAGAACGACAGTATGCAATGAACTTCAAAAGGGCAAAACTGTGATTTTCTTCTTCCAACTCGTACTGTCTCTCTGCCAATTGCTGGTTTTCTGTTTCTACTTCGTGTAACCTCATGGAATATGCCGGGTTCTTTGCTTCTAGCTCCCACTGCTTATCCATCAAAGCTTGTTGACTTTCTGACCATATCCGCGGGATTCTCTGATGTCGAGCTCGTTCCTCGGTCAGGTAATCTCGATAACTTGGATTGGGCGGAGGTAGGCCTCCAGCATTCCAGGGAGGGAGATCCACCCCGAAGTTGGCCTCTACCCATAGGAGATACTCTTGATGGGCTTTCTGAGTCATCTTGCAGCCGGTACCCTCTCCGCGGTCTCGCGATTTCTGCATTCCTAAAGATGTAATCCCTTTCAGACTCTGACCCTGCTGTCGGTGATGGTATAGTCGAAAAACCAAGGACTCAGATCTTCAACCACAGGGATGGTTTGCACTAGCCCATACTGTCTCATAACTCGGGATGGAAGCGGTCATTCCCCGGAAACCTATTAAAGGAACCATATGATGTCCTTCACAGTGTAAAATAGCCTCACCTAGTCCGAGCCACTGGGCTTTCAGTATATGTTCAAATGTCAGAGAATTGAGAGCAGCAACCCAATCCCCCTTAGTAGCAATACGACTAGGATCGTTGGCATGTCGCTGATAGTCGGTGATGATGTCATGATCGAAATACCCCTTTGTTCGGATGGAGCTAAACTCCTCAAGGTGTTCGAGAAACCATATCTGTAGTAACGGCGCGCATCCCAAGAAGTCTCGGCGACGATGCGAGGAGCAATAGGAAAGAGAGCGCAGCAACTTTCCCAAAATCTTTGGTACTATGGTGTGATGGTCGTCAATCTGATCTAGCATGGGACCGATGCGGCAATCTATGAAACCAGCCTCCCCTGGGAAGACGGCACTTCCGAATACGGCCAAAGCCAAGGCTGTAAAACGACACTTGTTCCAGTAATCCATACTGGTCTTGAACCTTGTTAGAATGAAAACCTGCCTCGGCGGCGAAGTACTTTTATATGAACTTTAACGAGCATTTGCTGGGCGATCCCTCAAGCCCTGGAGTAAGTTCTAAGCGGGAGCACGGTATACCCAGAAGACTACTTAGGTTGTTTTTTCCCCCCCCTGGTGCAAACGGCTGTACCAACTTGTTGCGGTCATGCGGGAGGCCCAAGAGTCGGGAGAATTCCTCTAAGGTAGGTGTGAGCTCGAAATTCCCGAAACGAAAACATGCGGTATTCCTATACCAAAAGTGGATCAAGGCTTCGATCAACAGATAGTGTAGTGTACCCTGATACTTAACAATGACAGAATGTTCTCATACTGACGCCGGAAAGCAAGAGTGTCTTCTGCGGACATGCGCTCTGCCCATCGTCTCAAAGGTGTAGGCGAAAAGGGAAATTACCTCAATCCTGAAAACGGTGACATGACGACTGTATCGGGGCTTGCCTCAGTAGATAACTCTCTGATAAGATCCTCATTCCCAAGTTTACTCGTTGAGGCCATGGTGCCTACAAGAGTAAGGACAGATAGACCATTAGCGAATGCTTGATAAGAAAGATGCATGCACAGACAAACAAGCGGGTAGCCACAAACAGAAGGATATCTAGACTAAAGGAGGGACATGTAGTCCGGATAAGGAAAGATGTGCAGCTTGAAGGTTGGAAATGCATGTAGCCTAACAAGGGAGACTGTGCTATCCTCGATGCTTGAAGGGTCAACTAGGGGAGATTACTAACCTTAACGGAAAGGGGTAATCTAACCTAAGGGATTGAAGAGGCGATGTGCCTAACCAAAAGGATAACGACTATCCGGACTAGACTCACTCAGGCATTTACCAATCTAGGGAGAAAAACCTACTTTCTTTCAGAACCTTCTTCGTTCCACCCTATCTTTATCCTTCTTTCTATGAATGATGGACCAAGAGGAATGACTACCCCATTCCATTTATGCCTTTCTTTAGGCACGAATGGAGCAAAGCGAACCCACCTTATTATTGTATTGAGCTAGAAGTCCCAGTAAGGTAACTCTACATCTGGCTTCTTCCCATGAACAAACTCACTCCCATGGGGGGGAGATAGAGGATAGGGCGGCCCGTGGACCAGTCCTCACTTTACTTTAGACAAAAAGTTCAACATCCTCATTGAAGGAATGTAGGAAGACGTTCTCAATTCACTTTCTGCCCTTCACCTGTACGCTACTAGGATAGTTTTCTAATAGCTAGTCAGACTCGAAGGAATGGAAAGCGGAAGTCCTTTCTCTGGTTGACCATATCTGGACCTTTCTTCGACGATCTGAAGCCCGGGATTCTTGTTACTGGTCTTAGCAACCACTCCACTTACATGCCTATTTATATTACCGCCTCTACGGGATCAACTACTACTTCGCTTAGGCAACTCAATTTACGAAATTCTCCGCTTCTAATTCTCCCAAAAAAGTGAGACCCAGTCCCGTAATGAGACGGAAGCTAGCAACTTTCGGTCCATCAAAAATGTCAATAAGAGAAGGAAAAGAATATAGTTCTCTAACTAAGAGAAAGCGGCCGTTCACGATCGTTCCTACTATCAATCAGAAAATAACCAGGAGGATGCTACTATGTACAAAGAAGTTGGTAAATTCTTGTAAGGACCTGAATTTGGGTTCAGAGTTCCTTCATAACGAGCATATTCCATTCGGCGACCTCGCTAACTCAAGAATTTTCTAGCCAGCTACTTCTTCCTTTAAGCCAGTTCTATCAGTAGCAAGCCTTATTCGCCCGGCCTATCCACTTGTCTTAGCCTCGGCTGATCCTGTTCTGATGACCCTATCTGCTTTTAAGGAGACTTGCTCAAAGTAGGAGCAGTACTTCCGAGGCTTGACAGCATTTCCGATCTCGATCTAGAGACGAATGTGGTGGAAACGACTTGGTTGGGTCAGTGTTCAGTGTAGCCCATTCGATCTAAAAAGATAGGCCATATCCGGAAGAAAGGCAAGGATAAAATGGGTGAGATCCCTTTGCACAATGATGCTACCAAGAAAGCCCTAACTGGAGAAGAGGTTACAGAATTCCTCAAGATCATCCGGAAAAGTGAGTATCAAGTAGTTGAACAGTTGAACAAGACACCGGCACAGATCTCCATTCTTGGTCTCCTTATGGCCTCTGAAGCTCACCGTTCAGCATTGCTCAAAATCTGAAACTTAAATGAAGCACATGTGCCAACAGATATCTCCGTGGAAAATCTCCAGCACCTGGTAGGGCAAGTCTTGGCAGCCAACACCATTACTTTCAGTGATGAGGAGCTACCTCCAGAGGGTACTAAGCATAAATAATAAGGCACTGCATATCCAGGTGAAATGGTAGTGGCACGGGCACTGATTGACAATGGCTCGGCGCTCAACATCTGCCCACTCTTCACCATTACGAAACTTGGAATGAGCAAAGCTGACATCCAACCCAGTAATATGACTATCCGAGCTTTCGATGGCTCCAAGAGAGAAGTTTGAGGGGAAATAATTCTCGCAGTAGAAATCGGACCATACACTTTCGATGTGTTGTTCCAGGTTCTGGATGTTCGATCTGCATACAACTTCCTATTTTGTCGCCCGTGGGTACATTCAGCCAGTGCGGTGCCTTCCAGTCTCCATCAGAAGAAAAAGTACATAGCAAAGGACCACATGATCACGATAAATGCAGAGGAGGATCTGACAGTCCTTCGATCTCCAGCAATTCCTTAGATAGATGTCGAGAACAATGCAATGTGGCTCCTGACACATTTCATACCTTTGGAATCGTTAATGCCAATGTAATCCCTGAAGGCTCAGTGTTGGCCAAGCCGAAGGTATCCGCCAATGACAGGATGGTCGCCAAAAGTGATGCTAGCCAATGGTTATAAACCAGATTCAGGACTGGGGCAGAATCTGCAGGGACGGACTGACATAGTTCAATTGCCGGAAAAGAGGGATAACTATGGGCTCGGGTATAAGCCTGATGAAGAATTTGCACCGCCACAATGGCAGAAAGTTAAAGCGGTGGAGGCCAAGCCCCCCTTTCAGAAATCTTTGTGAAAAACGGAGTTATCATGCCAGGTCAGGGGTTACAAGAACAAACTGAGATAACAGAGCACATGCCAGCTGTGGAAGAGGTACCTTCGTGGATGGTACCGGAATACAGAGGAAGAAGTGGCCACTGTCCTAAACTCCGCCCATGCTCAGATCATTGACACTATCCGCCCTGCAACTCTCGGGGAGAAGATCCGTAACTGGAAAGCCACCCCGCCCCTTTGCGGAAGTTTGGGGCTTCATTCTGTCTGGTAGTTCTATGTTCCGTATCCATGCCTGTTCATTGCCTTCCTTAAGGGCGAGATGTTTTATCCAAGCCCTTCCTGGTTTGAAAGGTATACCTCTTAAAACTTGCACTCATTCTCTTTCCTGCAGAACGAGAGGGAAAAAAAAGGGGGAAAAGTCCTCTCCTCCTAGATCGGAGGAGATGTAAATAAAACGGGTCAGATCTGACCAAATCTGATCAGATCTAGACCCGGAAGTGAGTTCCCACACCGCAACATCCTGATGAGTCAGATCGAACGGTCCGCATTGGTCCGATCGATCCGAATCACCCCACCAACAAACCCCAAAACTACCGGATCGAAATCGTCCACCAACAACCCCCCCGCAAGCTGATCGGGCCGAAGGTGGAGAGAAAGCTTGTCACGAAGAAATCGAAAACGTGACGAGGATAGTCCCTTGGTAAATATGTCTGCCAACTGATCAACGCTAGGCACAAATAGCACACGGAAAGCGAGCAACGCGTTCTCGAACAACAATCTCGACATGCAAAGTCCTGGCCTGGCATGGAGAATTGGATTCACAGCAAGATACGTAGCACTCACATTGTCACAGAAGATAGTAGGAGTGCGAGGGAGAAACCAATGTCTCGAAGAAAAGATACTGGATCCAGGTAGCATCAGCCGTTGTGACAGCTAAGGAGCAATATTCCGCCTCCGCACTCGATCTAGAGACTGTAGGTTGCTTCCGAGAGGACCAGGAGATAAGCTTGGGACCAAGGAACGTGCAGCCACCAGATGTGGATCTACGATCATCAGGTTTAGTTTACCCAATTTGCATCAGAATAAGATACTAAAGAGAAGTTGTGGCTTTTGATTCTGAAAGTGAGAGATAGTTGATCCAGAAACCTCCGCCCAAAGAGTCCTCTACTATAGTACTGGACCGGTCTCCGGAAGGCTAAGATCCTTTTGATCACTGAAGAAAAAAAAGACATTTGATGAACTATAGCTCCTGTCTTTATATTGAGTGTTCAGTGTACCGTAGTAAATACATAATCTCAAATCATAGATTTTTTGAGGCTCTCTATAGGAGTAAGGGTAGGCCCTATTCCAAGACGGAAAAGAATGTTTTGCGAGAAACTAAGAACCGCCAACCAATTGATCGAATGTTCCCGGAGAAAAAAGGGGTCACAGCCGTGTCAGGTTGAAGTAGGTTCACCGGTACTGGAGTGTAGCACACTCACCTGATATATACTTAGAGATCGTTTCAAGGAGATTTCGGGTCCTTCTGAACCTTTTCTGTTAAGAAGTCGGACTATTAGAGCATTTTTAGAAAGGGGGGTCTCGCTTGTGATAAGGATGAAGTCGAATGAATATAGTAGTGTCCAAAGCTTGCGGCTTCCCCGAAGAAACTATGCCTCGCTATTATCTTGGTCCCCGGGCATCCAGTTGCCTTGCTATTATCCACCTTCTACGTTGGCTGGCTTTCCTGTCGGTAGTTAAGCATTCCTTTCTCAACCGATCCTCCCATCCATACCAGCAAGATACGGCTTGTTGGCCGTCTCTCTAAGGCTTGGCTCTGAAATGGTGGGAGATTCCATCATTCCTTCATTCTATTCCGGCTAGTCGTAGCAAGCCAACCACTTCCATTTCCAACTTGGCTAATGAGGGGAGGGGAAGGCCCCTTCCTTTCCGGCGGGTGATTCATCCATGAGCGTCAGAGATGACAGCTTCGATTCGCAGGCAGGATATTGAAATCGGGCACTATCTATCAATAGTTGCTTCTAACTTCGCGACTAAGGGCTCTGGAACATACTATATGCCTAGAACTGGTGATGCAGATAATGCGGTGTCTGTCGGAGTTTGAGCGGATCCAGATGCAATTTCCCAAGTCGAAGCAACGGGTTGAAAAACCACCACAAAGGAGGGGAACGACGTCCTGACTAAACCTTCTTTGGGTCGAGAAAAGGGTACCCTGCGTTACCACACTTTTCTAGTTCCATCGTCCTATCGTCCTCTTGCTAAAGAGAGAAGAGCAAAGATTAGCTACCGGTAAGCAGTCCTCTCTTCCTTCCTTTAGTAAGGACTAGAGTAGTAGATGCGCTTAGTTACCAGTCACTATTCCTAAATCAAGATAAGGAACTTCTTCCCGATCTGCCTTTCCTGGTTATCTGTTCATTTTTCTCTAGTATCAGAGGATTTTGCCAGAGGAATTGTTGAAGTCATTCTCCGTTCCGTCTAATCTCTTGGTGAGTAGCTAGCTTTCCTGTCGGGTTGTACCCCGAGTCTTCCCTGGGGATCACGCTTAGTGCCTGGAATAAGGGGAATCCACTCGTCTATCTTCATTTCTTGATGTCTTTCTCGACTGACTGCTTGTTAAGCAAAAGCATTGAAGCTCGGAAAGAAAGAAACAAATCTACTCGACGGATCCTTTTCTTGATCTGATGGACCACAGTTTTCGCACGAGTTCCGTTCCGCCATCATTCCGATCAACGGCACCTGTGTCTATCTACTTCCCACCTTCCATTGGCAAAACATCCAAATCAACGATGAGAACCAGGGTCTTTGGCTAACGGGTCTTGGGACTTTAGACACTATCCTTTGGAACAGCAGTAATCTCGTCGATCCGAATCAATGAATCTATCTGGGCAGCACTCCCCTTTATCTCAGTTCGTTGTTAGCTTTAGAAGGAGTGGTTCCGTCAGGTTCAATCAATTGGAAGCGGAACTGCCAGTCGAGGAGCTAGAGGAGAGGTTCCTTAGCGAGTACCCTCGTTTGATCTGATCGCCGGTCAAGAGGAAGTATCGGAGCCGGGGAGAACACAGTTGATATTAAGTAAATAGATGGACGGACAGATATGAGCTCAGGGATAGGGATTTCAAAGCATTTCTATTACTGATTGCAGCTGTATTCTTTTCTTTCTTGATTTCTTCCCTCTGTTCCATAGGCTTAACCGGAGGATCTATATCGATACAGACAACTATGGATAGAGATCCGGTCATTCCTCTCCCCTTCCAAATGCTGAAAGCAAGCCCTTGCTCACTGAACTATCCTTTGGAAGGGAAGGTGAACTCTTAAGAATGACCAATTGGAAACACACAAACACGAATAGTTGCCCTGATAGCAAGCAATCAATCGAACTACCGGCCGGCACAAAGGACTCTGCTTTTCACAGTAACCCGAAATCCGCCCTTGTACCCCCACTTCAGGCTGTGATTGAGAGTGACTTTTCGATGTCGATTCTTGCAAGCAAGCACTCGGCTTAAAGCCCTTCCCCTCCCGCGGCCATTAGACCGAAGGTAGGCAGGTCGATTCCATTCCCGAAGACTTGCTTGCATGCTTGGGTATCGTAGACAACTCGATTCGTTGGAGCAGCTAAAGACCTACCTTGAAATGCTCCACCTATTCCCCTCTCCCAGCTGCCCGCAGGGCTTTAGCCCATTCTTCCCAGTAGGTGCAGAAGCAGGAAAAGAAGCGGAAGACGCATTGATCCGAGCAGAGGCAGTTGAGTCTTTCGAAAAGGATGCTCCGGCATGAAGAAAGGCCTTATGGAAGGAAATAGTAAGATAAGACCCTTGTTCCAGAATTCTATTACACACGACAAGGAAGCTCTCGAAAGAGCTACCTCAGAATGAAAGCTACATCAATCCACAGCAATCCTAGATATCTCCACCTCGTAAAGCCGTAACAGCATCGACTCATTAATGCGCCCTCAAGGGGCAGCCTAAGGAACAAGGAAGAGGCTCGGCAGGAGACTCGCAACTAAGCACCTAAGCCCTAATTGAATCAGGATTAAGCTACTTTGTGCACCCGAAGTATTTTAACATTTTGTCTGGTGGTTTCGCCTAGTATGTATGACGTACATAGCACTAACTCGACTTTAGGGGGCAAGTAGGCCAGGCCTCTTAAGGTTACCTAGTTTTCTTCATCGCCATGATCATTAGAGCTCTCGATACCGGCTGGATCGGCACACTTGTCACTCTCATTTTCAATGGGAAACTAAGTTTCATCCATCACACGAAAGAAAAGATCAGACTCGGCACACGGATCAACCTTCAAGCTGTCCAAGTTATCTCTGTCATCTGTTGATAGAGTCTTTTCTTTATAACCCGGGCACCAATAGTCATTGTTTTACTGAAAGTCTAGTGAATAAGGAGACGGCTTCCTTCGCTGCCTACTATGCTTTGGCTGCTTAGCTTATGCTATCCTCTCAACTTACTGTAGGTAGCCAGTTTTCTCCGACTGAAGAGAATACCAAGTCAGGTCAGGAATGCACCAAGGTGGAAGAGTCCCTTGTATCGGTCAGTTAATCAATAGTAGAATAGAAGAGTCCCAGTAATAGTTTCGTCCAATTGCCTAGCGTAGGCTTAATACACTTCCCTATCTCGGTCCTCGCTCTCAACGCAAACGGTAGCCAGGTAGTCAGGGAGTTCAACCAAGCAAGCCTTCTCCTACTGCTACTAGTCCTAGCAAAGAGCGGTAATGCCCCATCTATTCTAGCAAACCAAGGGAGACCCAAGCAGCAAGAACAAGAGGGGATCTTGCCGATTCTGATTCACTTGCGAAAAACAGGGAAAACTAAACCACATCTTCCTCTTAAGGGCTCGATAAGCATAAGCCTTTTCTATTATATTAGTCCCACAGCTCCTTACAGAACACTTGCTACCGTGGCCTAAATGCTACGCACCTTCTACGAGGGTATCCGGGAACGTGCTACTTTATAAAAGACCGGGATTTGGGGCAAAGGAGTAAATACACTTGTCCCCTTCCTTGCTTCCCCTTCTTTATGTGTGATTGGCTTCGTCGCAGCCTATTCTGTGATGGAGAGATCGAAAGCATTAGGGTCGTAGCGTGAATGTGCAATTCTCTTCCTTTCACCGACATCTAGCCTATTATAGCACCAGCTCTTCGTCTTCTCTGCCTTCTTCTCCTCTATTTAACAACATTTCACGAAGGTAGTTCCGTCAGTAGTTAACTGGTTGTGCCTTGTTTCCCGGGTTAGGTCCGGTCAGAGGAAGCCAAGTTTCTTAGAAGAGGAAGTGAAGGCATCTTCCGAAGCGAAGTTTTGCTAGTAACCAGTTTTTAGCATCTGAAGGGCTAGAGCAAGTAACCCAAGAAGGAAGCTTAGCAGCTCTGTTATCTCAAATCTTTGTTTTCTCTCCCCTGCTCTTAAGCTGCTGAAGTTAGCTGCCCAAGCCAAGAGCTCTAGGAAGGCACTCCTCCCCTAAGCACCCCCTCTTCCTTACCCTTCTCTTTTCTCCTTTACTACCGCCTGAGTAGGCTTAAGTTCCGTTGAACAGTATGACTATCCCTTGGCCATTTGGGGTATTGACGTCATTGGGAATATCATGCCAAAAGCTTCTAACGGGCATCGTTTCATCCTAGTGGCAATCGACTACTTCACAAAGTGGGTGGAAAAAAAGCCTATGCTAATGTCACCAAGTCCACAGGTTCATTCAGAATAACATCATTGCAAGATATGGTCGCCCGAGCGACATGACATCATTACGGATAATGCCACCAATCTGAATAACAACATGATGAGGAATCTCTGTAAGACCTTCCAGATTCGTCACCACAATTCTGTGCCTTACCGTCCTCAGATGAATGGAGCAATCGCAGCAGCAAACAAGAATGTAAAGCGTATCATTGAAAAGATGACCACTAAGTACCATGATTGGCACGAAATGCTTCCTTACGCGCTTCTTTCTTCTCTTTCAGTTAGGGAGTGCTTATAAGTAACCTAATAGGAGGTGCAAGACGAGTGAGTTCAGGGCCGTTGAAGTTTTTGCCCGAACGAACGGAACGCTCTCAACAGCAAGAGCAAAAGGGGGATAACAAGCATAACAGGAGGATAAAACAAGTAGGCCTTGAAGTAGTAGGTTACAGGAGAGCATTCAATCTATCTCTCTTTCTTTCTTTAGTCTTTCTAGTACCTTTCCTTGTTTTTAGGTCAGTTAATAGAGCCAGTCAAGCCTGCGAGTCCAGTATTTGACTAGTCAAGTATTTGACATAGGTTGGAGCACATCTTGGTTTGTACTTCTTTTGTAGCTTTGGGCACCTCGGGTGTGGTGACCGAGCGCTTTTATCCCAATGGCTACGTTTAAATCCCCGCCGCTCGGTTCGTCTAAAGGCTGGAGTGAGGGGAACATCTTCAGTGAAGCTTCCAAGTGGTAGTTATTCGAAGAAATGCGAACAAGACTCAAAAATATCCATCTCCATCTTCAGCTGCCTCTCAAACGTTGCTTGAAAGCTATCTCGAATCCCGTGGCATCGACAACAAGGCAGAGCACAGGGAAATTTTCTTCACTGGGACCTACGGAACATAAGCATTAGTCTGATAATTAACCCGTTCTCTATGAACCTGACTCCTATGATCTTAGAGCCTTCGCTTCCCCTCCCATCGCCCATGCAGAGACGAAAGGGAATCGGTCAGGCCTAGCGCTTAAGGCTTGACGCTCCTCTCCTGTTGATTTGTTTTGTCACCTCGCTTCGTTTGACTTTCAACTATGCAAATAAATAGGCGGGGCTTATCATTGCGTTAAACTTCCTTTCAAGGAAATAGGCTTCTTCGTACCGTACGCGACCTTTGGATCAATGTCCCATCCACCGCCCTTGTTCTCGATTGCTGCCCAGGAGGGCACTCTGGAGCAACGTTTGAACGCGCTCGGCCTTGTCCACCCTTTCCGCTAAGTATCCCGCTCTTCCCTTGAGTAGACAAGACAAACCAGGTAGCCATTCCCTCATGATGGAATGTCCCATACCATCCCAAGTCGTAAGCGACAACATGCCCAATCTGGCATAGCCAACTCGTTTGCTTCTACCAAGCCCACAAGCTTGAGTCTTCAACCAAGACTCGTTGTTCACTTGCCAATTGCATCACCAACTGGTCAAGTGCTCAGCCTGTCAAGGTCTCTACCAGAAGCGAAAGTTTCCACCGAAAATGGCTTATCAAACTCAGGCAACTTCAGCACCGGCTCAATCAGCATCGCCATCTTCAAACCGTCAAAAGCCTTTTGACAAGCTTCAGACTAGTTCTAACCCCGATCCTTCTTCAGCGGATCTGTCAAAGCCTTGCCTCTTTCCTCCTGCCGAATCATCAGAGACATGGAATCACATTACTGTAATGAATGAAAAGGTTGGGTTGTCGAGTGATAGGGGTGATGAGTGGAGCTCCCAGACAGCGAGAAAAGAGCAGAGCGACAATGCAAGGAGGTAGGTGCCTAAATGAAGCTTGTTCCTTTCGTTGGCTGTAAGTGAAGGAAGCAAGAGCTGCGGAAGAAGATCAGTGCGAGGTAGAGCGGAGGTAATGAAATGAAAAGCGCCAATCGTCGGATCCGAAACCACCTATTCTCATCTCCCATCCCAATGCCAAACAGGGATTGAAGGCACGATCGGGGGTGTGGAATGCCGGACCAATCATACGTGCCATGCCCAGCAGATGGAGTTCACGACTATCGCCGGTCCCGGTCTTTATCGAGCGAAGAGAGTACATCGGCTACAAGCCCCTCTAATGCATTTATGCGTGCCGGGCATATCGATGGGAATAAGAGCAGCAGTTATCCGCCATCCGCTAAGAATACCGAGATAATTATGCGAGGACCTCATAGAGTCAGAAGTCGGTGTTGTAAGATCAGTAATAAGAATCTCGTAAACCAGGGAGGTCTGGAACTATCTTTCCAAACAGGTACCGATCGAGAAGGTAAGAGAATCGTTGGTGGTGCCTTCGGCAAAGCCTTACTCTTTGAATTGTTCTCGTTAGCTCTCACCGTTCAGTGTATAGTTGGGCTTCGTCTAGCCTTTCTAAACTCCCTCTGAAAGAAGTCCATTCAAGGATAAGAACATGGGAAGGCCACGAGCGAGCTTTCGATTCCTTTCCTAAACAGTTCTATTAGGTAGGTCATAAGTCTGGCCCCTAAGGCATTCTTACCGAACAGACCTATCAGTAGAATTCGATTAGGCCCGACGGTCAGGTAAAGAAGGAGTGGTGCAGCGTCCTTACTTTTCTTCGTTCCGTCCCCCGCTGAACAGGTAAAGGAGGATGGTTGCTAGCTTCGCGACTTTTGAATGAATCTCCTAACTCATGTACCCTTGTGTCCTAGCTAGTATTCCCTCCAGGGAAAGAGATCTGTAGGCACAGAAGCAACTAAAAATGAATATCCTTAACCGTGATCTAGTCCACGTTCATTGGAAAGGAGCGCACTGGCTAGCGCAGCTACAACAATGGAATCTCGTAAGCCGTTCTTTGTTCTCGGGTACTCCTGCGGGTAACCAAGCCGAAGGCAAGATTTCGTACTTAAGACCGATTGTAGGCCCTTTGTGTCCGAGCCATTAGTCCCAAGAGGGAATCGATCAGTTGGGAACCCTCGGTCTAATTCCTTTTCTTCCCTTATACATATAGACCATTAGAGAAAGTCTATCTAATAGATTCAAGAGCCTCCCGACCCCGGAAACCATTTCTATGGCTATTTCTTTTTCTATAAAACACGAGTTTGGTGGTGCCCCTTCAGGAGACCACGAGTCCCCTTCTGTAATAGGCCTTCTGGAAAAGGACCAGTTGAGAGCTCCTCCGGACTAGAGAATTGAATACCTGTGGGAGGGCCTTTAGGCGATTTGAGGCCCTGGTTTGTACACATGCTGCGACAGTTTAGGAGTCAAAATCAGGTTTTTTTCCAACCGAGTAAGCAGAAGCAGATAGGTTTGGTCACCTGCGGTTTAGCGATATTCTAATTGTTCTCGTGAGAATACAGCAGCTATCTAAGCTAAGGATTGGAACCAAGCTATTAAGCAATTACTTACTTGGGATAGGACCAGTCATTTAATTACTTCTCTTCGGGAGCGGGAAAGAAAGCAAGTCACAAGGAAGTCAGTGGGACCTGCAAGTGTCCTGCTACAGCAACCGGACCAAGCTTGCCATGCCAAATAGCGCTATCTTTGTATTATTCGTCCCTAGCCTGATCTCTGAGCCCACCAGCACGCGGCGTATTCTCAATCGCAATCCCAAAGGAAGAAAGCCCTTGTATTTTAAAGCGTCTTTTCCAACTCCCTTTCTCTCCTTTGACGGTCAGATCGATCCCTTCCTTCCTCATGTCAGTACTGGGAGGAAGGTCTTACTCATAAAATACCACAGGAAAGAGGAAGAAATCCAAGGAAGGTGCCCATAAGGGCACAAAAAACAGTCGATTTAAACGAAGACGAAGGGACTACTTCCGTGTTTTCTTTTCCAATGACGAACTGGGACATACCATGACGCACCCGCGAGGACTGAGTCTTTCTTGGCATTGGAACAACCTATCATCAGCTCTCAGCTGAGTCTGACAGCTCAGAGGTTTCTCTGATCGGGAAATTGATTCTCCTCTTTTTCCCTTATCTGATTTGGCAGACCTGGCAGAAGAAGAGGTTTCCGTTGCTTGTTTCGTGCGGGAATGGCACATAGGCTCCGATCAGGTTTTGATCACCAGGACAGAGCTGTCTCGGATGCAGGAGTTGATAGCCAGTCAGCAGCAGGAGATCCAGGCGCTGAGGGCTCAGATAGTGAGTTCGTTCTACTATTTACCGCAGATGACTTGTCTTCCTTTGAGACTGAGAGTGATTCCTAGAGAGATCGATGCTTCCTTTCGGGTGTAGCCAGTTGTGGGACCCAGGGCTGGAGCTGACGATGATGATGAGGACGACGAGGATGACTGATCCCATTGGCCTATGGCTAACGTGCATTTTCTTTTTGTTGAGTTGTTGTAGAAGGGGGTTTTGGGTCTATCACCATTTCGGTATGGTCTTAGGCGGGTTCACCGCTTTTTGCTAAGCTGAGTCTAACTGCTGACCTCCCGTCTCAAGTCCCTCTTTTTCTTGCAGGAGCGATGTAAACTATTAGGCTAGCCTTCTAATGGGCTAAGTTACCTTTCTTTGTCTTTATTTAGTTTCCCTGCTCTCTTGCATCCAGTACTGGCTTTCTCTTTCAGGTAGTGAAGTGTATACCATTATTGATCGTGCACGAGCGATCGTCATCTTATTCTAGCTTTCTTTCCTTTTTTGGAAGCATTCCCGATCCTTCCTCTCTTTCCAGTGGTCGAAGCCGGCTAAGGGCCATTTCCTTTGCCAGCCTTCCAGTCTTAAGTAGTCCAATCCCTTTTTTTCGTATAGCGAAGAACTGGTTTTTCCGTTAGTCCCTTATTCTGATACTGAGAAGGGGAACTTCTTCCTTTAGGAGTTGGAATCTCTGAAAGCGGGGGAATTTACGGGTCTTTTTCCAGACCCCTAGCGGCAAAGGTAATTTAATAGAAGATTGCCCCTGATATGACTAAGCGCTATTTTACATCAAAGATGAAGGAAGATTCCAATATTCACTTTAGGAAAGCAATGGACCTTTACTGGAGGATAAATCATAGGCAGATGGAACCCTCGCAAAAACCGAAAGGAGGAGTGATTCACTTCGGGGTAGGAGCCAGTTACACGAGGATTAATACGACTAGACGAATGTGTCATATACGGAGGAACTTAGTCAAAGACTTCCCGATCCTTAACTTAAGAAGGAGATAACTCAACCAACAAGGCAATTCCGCCCTCAAGTGGTTTTCCCGCCTTTTAAAAGAAAGAAGGAAGACCTTACTAAAACACTAAGATCCGGCAAAGAGATGTACCGATTCGACTACTTCCAAGGCTGACAACACTCAAAAAAAAGATAGATAAAAATACAAAGACAGAAAGACAGGATGAAAGGTTTGAGAGGAATTCTACCCTTGTGGGGGCGGGGCTGGCTAAGAAACTAAGACGGAAGAAAATGCTTACGTAAGGGAAAGCTGCGAAAGATTCCAACACTTATTAGACGGAATGAACAGATAGGACGACTACGGGACTTAACTTAAGAAAAGCCCTAGGGGAATTAGAAAAGGCTGAACCTAGAAAGAAAGCACAATGCGATCTGAAAGAAGATAGGCCCGATCTACTTACCAAATGAAGGATAAACGACAGACGAAAGGGAAAAGGCAACCAATCCTAACAAAGATAAGACAGAATCAAATAAAAGACTGACTAAGAGAAGTTGGAATGAGAGTACGGGATGATAGATAGAAAGGAATTCCGCCCGGGACTCTTGCACTGTACCAAAAGAAGGGCTATGGGTATAGACCCGAAAGACTCTTGCTTTGGACCACTTCTCCCACTAGACGGGACATCCTTGAAGCCAAAAAGGCTTTGAAAACACTTTCGAGATTGAAATCTCAGTTTAGGAGGGTACCTTAGCCTTCATGCCCTCGATCAAACTATCAACTGACCGACTGGATGGACTAACAGAAAAAGAGTAGCCTACGCTGGCTGGACCGCTGGACATACCTACATACGGACTGCAGACAGACAGATACGAATTCTGCCCTCCGGCTATTACACATGACCTGAGGAAGGAAGAAAGGAAACTCAGTCCTTAAGTATTAGGCAGGCTGAGCGGCTGATAGGATTGACTCGTGAACTGGATGAGACCATTCACTCACGGAAGACTTGCTAGATATCGCTCCTTCCAAGTGAGCCTCTTTCATAGGAATTCCCCCCATCAGATCAGGGGGTTCCTATAGGGGCCAGGTACACTCTACCTGAAAATGAGACAGAAATGAATGCAAGACTTCGAAAGCTTGCAAGGCTTGAAGCTCAGAAATGGATAATTTGAGATCCGTTGAATTCAGACCATAAAGCGTGAAAGTCTTTTTCCTCCCACTTGAATAGAAGAATGAAGGGAGGAAGTCAATTGCCCCTTCTCCGACTAACCGATAGGGAAATCCTTACACAAGCCCCAAAACACCCATTCGCATAGCTACCAGAAAGAGAGTGCTAAATCTAAGGGGTTCTCATTGGTTATAATTCATTCTAGCGATCTTCGACCAACCTACAGTTATTACATTTCTTAGGGGAAAGCCCTTTCCCCCGAACCACGCCTTTCTTTTATTTAAACAGTCTATCCGCCTCATCTGCTATCCGCCTCCCTTCTACTAAGATATATTTTGATGCGCTTCTTTCTTGGACAGTCACACTCGTCCTCAGAGGTAGAACTCAAGGCATCATTAGTGATTGAATCCTGCAGGACAAAGTCACACTTTCTTTATAGACACATTCCTGTGGGTTCAGGTTGAATGCCTCTTGACTTGGAACTTCCTCTTTCCTTGCACTTTTCTACTTTTGATTGACCTCCACCGAGGGAATCTTTGAACAGATAGCCCGGTAAATCAGACAATCTGGGGACAGGTTATGCCACAATAATTGTCTGCTAACTCAGAAAGCAACTCGGATAAGAGCTGGCAATCCAGAGAAGATAGAAGAAAGAGAACTACTAGAAGAGAAAGGCCAGTCACTGAACATCAACCCAATCTTAATGAAAATGATAAACAACGACACCTGTGAACTCGGATAGCCTTGTAGCAGACCGAACTAGGCTACTTTCTTTCTTATATTACGAAATTGATCGTTTTACGATAGCACGTAAGGTATTTTAGGGCGGCTATGCTCGCCCGAAAAGGATTCGATCCAGCCAAAGGTCTAACCAAAGGAAATTCACCATCAACAAAATCACCCAAAGCCTTTCCTTACCATGGTTCAATGCCCAGTCCAACTTTCCAAGCATGGCTATCTTGCATCTCCTTGCGCTTCGAATACCCAAACCACCTCTTAATCTACTTTTCGTAATATGGTGCCAACCAACAAGATGAACTTTGCCTTTATCATCCGTAGAACCCCATAGAAAATTTCTATTCATCCTATCCAATTCATCACAAACCTTTTGAGGGAGGAGGGCTGTTTGCATACATAGGCAGAGCAAATGTTGTAGATTGAATAAGTGTCTCCCTTCCCGCCATATTCAACAATTTTTCTTTCCAACCAGACCTTGCACTTTCTCTAATAAATCTGCATAAGTTCTCCTAGAAACCCTTTCATGAATTAGTGGCACGCCAAGATACTTCCCCAAGTTCTTTGTGACAGGCATCCCTACAATTAACTTGATTTAACACATCTCGAGAGGTATTCGGAGACACAAATACCTGGGATTTACTGAGACTAACTCTCTGACCAGAAATGTTACAAAACTCGCACAATGTATGGCGCATCACTCTAGCTTGAGACTTTGTCGCTTTAGCAAAAAGTATGAGGTCATCTGCGAAAAACAAATGAGATATACGGGGACCTCCCCTAGAAGCCACAACTAGACACCCTTCCCTCCGTTCAACCTTTTTTGAAATCAATACAGAGAGTTTATCCATACATAGCACAAACAGATAAGGACGGCCTTATTCAATGTCCAGGGACAAGCCTTTTCTAACAGATTTCACTAACGAAAGAAACAGATACATTTCAAAAAGAAAAGAAAAACCCTTGTCAGAGTATATACCAATAGGAGACCTCAGGGCGAGGTCTTTTTCTATATTCCGTGGCCATCTTGATAACTGGACTGAATGTCTCATCATAGTCGTTTACCCTCTTGCTGCTTGTAGCCAAAGGCCACCACGCTAACCTTGTAGCGATCAATAGTTCCATCAGACTTTTTTTACTTGACTTTCTCTTGTATAACCACTTGCAGCCGAAAACTTTCTTATCCGAAGGTAGTTTACTTGCTTATTTGCTATAATAAGGGCTTTGGCCCGGCAATGAGATTAATCACGCAGTTTTTACTATATAAGATACCTAAGCTGGAGCTTGAAACTAAACCAGAAAGTGGGAGAGCCGGATCCGGATACGAAGTTAAGGTTGCAATTCTCCAGTTAGAAGATAGCCGTGTCAAGAGAATATTTCATGATGTGAAACTAGATGTTTATGAGTAGCCCTTTGAAAGCAATGCAGGCGAAGAATTTGGAAATGACATCAGCAAGGAGAGGGTTTCAACCGAGACCACTAAATAGTTACGCGCAGCCCCTGGTTCTATCAAACCAGACACTTCATCCCTGGAAAAAGAGAAATAAGAAAATTCCTTCCTTGATGACTAAGGTTGTAGGAGTCAATTTCTAGAATTTGTAGCAGGTCGTTGTTTTCCTCATTTCTTTAAGCCGAAAGGTCTAATACGGAGGTTTCCTATCAAGCCAAGGAAGTGGATTCCCCTGCAAGGGTACGAAACGATAGCTATTCTTCCTTTGCTACCGCCCTCCGAAAGAAGTTAATCCGTAGTAACCACAGAAAGGGAAACTATTTGAACAAGGGCAAGCGAACCAGAAAAAGCATTTGAACAACTCGTTGTTGCCTCTATTGTTGTTCATTTCTTCTTCACTCGATTCCTATTCTTTTTTTCTTTTGCAACCTCGGCTCAAAGAACTGGGTCACAGAACTCTCTGCCCTTCACCCCTTGGCTTGGCTACGAAACCAGGCTGTGATCCGCATCGAGAAAGAAATAAATGTATTCATGCATCTCTTTAGTTCGAATACTTTTCTGCTGGATTTCTTGACTTAGAAAATGAGTATTCTAAAATCCATTCTCTCACCAACATCTATGCTATGCCCAAAGCGCCAAAAAGGGCTGATTCTCGCCATCTAGGAATGACGGATTCCCGGTCTGGGAAATGGAGCCGCAGTCTAACCTTTTTTATCGACCTTTTCCTCGAGGACTTGCTGCTTCCCTCCGTACTCAGTAAGGGATTCAATCTCGTCACTCTCGAGCATAAAGTGAACTTTCATCTAATTCATTCCTCTACGGAAAGTGGTTGTGATAGGGAATAGGGAAAGGCCTAGCCTTTTCTCAAAATTATTCTAGTGCTTCTAATCCTTGTAGTAGGCCTTGACTCACTCTCGTAGTGGCCCTCTTTGTGTCTAAGTCGTAGAAGGGGGAATCACGGCCCTTGCCTAACTCCCGCCCTAATCTGCCTTCTTTCGGGGACAGGGACTCCGAGGGGGTGAATGCTTAGGATTCCGTCCTATCTTTTGAGTCTGCTTCCCTGACGCTCTCTTTCCGGCTAAGCGAGGGCTATCGCCCCTAGGCTTTAGTCAGTTTCAATGCATCCCATTCCGGCTAGTGGTGTAAGTAAGGTAGACTGTTTCCCCCCTTTCTAACCTTCCAAGGATTCCAGTGGGCAAAGTGGTAGATGTAGTTCAATCAGTTGTTTTCTCGAGGGGATGTGCTTGCGTGTGTCTTGGCTTCGTCCCTGAAGGGAATGCTTTCCGTACTCTCTTTGACTCTTCATGGTTAGCTCAACAAAAGAATAGGTAGTTCTCAGGTGTAAAGGAAGAGCTGCTAGTAACAAGTGAGGGAAGGGTATAACATCAACATAAAGTAAAGAACTCTTAGCTGTGACCAGTAAGCGAGGAGGAGATTTAACGCTTTCTCGATCCACCAAGCCCAACATAAATAGAGTGGCCAGGCTAAGGCAAGACGAATCGACCGTACCCCTAGGCCTTCTTCTCCTAATTAGGTAAGTCTGGCTACTGATTAGCAACATCCGATCCGGGGAAGAAGTCACTGCAGGCGTAGCAGTACCTTGAGTTGGGGATGAGCGAGGTGAGAATGATTTCTTCCCTTTGGCAGGACAATGGAACTTCATGTACCCTTACTAAAATGACAGCGAATAGATGACATATTTGTTCGAATAGGCGAAGCAGATGTCACTGGTCGAGAACCACGATCCCATGTTGTATTATGTAGGGGTGATACAATGAAGAAGCCAGTAAGACCAACAAGGCAGATAGGGCACTTTTTGCCTCAGTAACAAGATAGGTTTCAACATTCTCAGGGTTGAAAGTCGCTAAATCGCCTGGTATAACAGATCTAGAAGGAAGTGCATAGGTCATTGAGGAGTGGCAGGCAAGCAAGTAAATCCGAACGGTCTTCTTTATATTTATAAGAGAAGGGATGCTTCAGCCATCAAACAAGGTATGCCTGCCCTGGTTGAAGATTAGGTGAAGGTTCCATGCCAAAGGAATGAATCTTCGGAAAGAAGGCATAAAGGAGTGGATGTGTAGAGGTCTTTCTTTTCTTTACCCGTTAGAAGTCCCTTGTTCGCCTGTTACTCTGATTGAGACTTTAATGTAAAGGTGGTAAACTACAGATTTTGATACAGGAGAGTGGCCAGCAAATAGAATAAATGAGAGCTGCTCCTAGGGTGCTTCTACTTCTATTAGTTACTTATTTTTGACCCTTTCAACAAGTTCGGGGACCAGTAGCAGCTTTGCTTTGCAACTTCTTATATGCAGTAAAGAAGTTTTTACATAAATAGGTTGTTATGGGATTAGATTGCTCTATGTGATACGATAACCTATAACCTATCTTTGTAGATAAACGCTTTTGTACAAGAATAGGTTGTTGATGCTTTGCTTTTCCTTTCTTTGAGTAAGTCCTCCCGACTTGGTCTAAGTGTTGCCCTATCTAGTTATCCCGGTCTCGGTCTTTCTATAGTCTCTGGTGTTCAGAGGCTAGTTCTTGAGCTTCCTGAGCTTCCCTGGTCTGATAAGTGAGCTCTCCTAGTAGCAGTTGGTATTCCTACCCTACTTTGAGTTGCTATTCTGAGTTTCTGCTCTTTCCCTATCAGACGTTCAGACGCAGATGATAGCTGCAGCTTCTTCCTCTTTCTTCTTCTGCCTCTTCTCCTCTAGGTAAGAAGCAGGCTTTCAAGTCTTAGCTCTCTCGGCAAGATGGTGAATTCCTTCCTAAGTCAAGATCACGAGCGGAGGACTAAGTCGAAGTTAAAGTCGGTGCCATTGTTAGTGCCAATACCAAATAATAGTGAACACCAAGTGAAGAGCCACCCTCCGGAACTTGAGAAGGGGAACGAACAAGAAGTTCAACCATTTTCGTATTTCCTCTTTTTTTTTTCCAGAGAGAATTGCACCAGTGGTAGGGCGAAAGATAGAAGAAAGGCCCATAGAAAAGGTATAAAATCCTCTTGCCGCAAGGATCTTTTGTTCGAATATAAGGAAATGGCGGATAGAAGGCTAGCATCAGCCACTTCGACTCTTCGAGACCAAGGGAGCAGAGCAGCCAAAAATGACTAATAGAATCAGGTGCACGGAGTTGGATTCCCATGGGCGCAAGCTAGGGGCATTACTATCTAAATGATCATGTTTGGCGAGTGGGAGTGTTTGGGGATTCTAAGCAACCCAGGCTTCCAGCTTTTCCAGTCATCATGTATCTAAAAGGCTATCCGCTCTGTCGGTTCCCCCCAATTGAAAGAAGTCGAATGGAATGCTCATTGGTGTTTAGGGATCACCACTTTGGTCTACGTACGAGCAGAGATCGCTAGGGTGAAACCTAACTGACTCAATTTCCGGTGAGGAGAATGGTTCCTCGCCCGTGACTCACTTCTCTTTCTAAAGTATGTCTTCTTCGGTTCGGTACACGGGAGGGTTGCCTTTATCAAGTGCTACTAACTTCTTTCCTCCTTTTCTTGGTGAGCGTAATTAACAAGCTACGTCAATCTCTTTCCTAGGTTTCGAGTAGATAACGATGAAGGGGAATACCTTCCCCGCACTCTTTCTAAAGTATGTCTTTCGTTCCGGGTCGGCTGCTAAGGGACACTGCGATTTTGAGATAATATCTGTCTCTTCCTAGCTAGTGAGTTCCTCACACTTCGAGATAATCTCTCTCCTCCCTTCCGGTTGCTAACAGTCAGTATCGGATCGGACGGTCTTTCCTTGCGAGATTGAAAATCTTTCTCTGTCTCTCTTTCTTTCTTCGATACCTTCTCTTCCGGGTCGGTAACTTCTAATAACCTCTACTAACTGAAACTCCACTTTTGGAGCTAACAACAAGCAAGCGAGTTCCTTTCGGCCTTGAGAACACAATGATTTCGGACTTCCTCTTTTCCGAGCCTTATGTAACTACGGCACTGAAAAAAGTTCTTGATTTCGGGTCACGGGGTGAGTAAGGAAGACTGAAGATAAGTCTTTAGTTACTCTTTTGAAAGTCCGGAATGAATGGTACTACGGGGTTCGGGGGTGTCATAAGAAACCTTTGTGTCTAAAGAATAGAATTCTAGGGTTAGGTTGAACCGAGGCCCAAAGGGTCATGTACGAGGTGCACGCCGGAGAATGCGAAACCAGCCAGGGCAGCTCGATCAGGAAATCTATCTCTTTTTCCCCGGTTCTACCTATCTCTCCTTTCACTTGGCTGTCTGAATGTTCCGTATTTGTCTTCCTGTAACTCTCGGGGTTCGGGGCCTGAAAGCAATAAGTGAGTTCGGCAACTAGAGAAGGTACCCGCTGGGCTTTAGTTCACATACTCCGAAAGGACAGAGCCATGGTTGGTGTCTTCACTGACCCCGCGAAAGAGAGGGATGTCTTGTCTCCCGAGTGAAGGAACGATCTTTCATATGAATAGGAGAGGAAAGGAAAGCGATAGCTTGATAAGCCGGTGAGGGACAATGCGAGATTGAATCTCTGTCTCTTCCTAGTCGGTTCGTATCGGAGGGTGTAACTACGGGAACGATCTGTCTTTCTATTGCTTTCGATAACTGCTACTAGCTTCTACTAGCGCCATCCTCAGACACTGAAGTCAGTCGGAGATATAGATTCGATACAAGCCCCATAGGGATCATAATCGGGATATCCTCCGTCCAGCCCCGACCCGAGCCACTCCAATCCCGGGAACCTTACCTGAGCTACTAAAATCTTGGAAATCGACTAGCCTTACTTCTTTCATTGATGGGGCTCCATCCCTCTATCCTTCCCTCAGCTAGGTATGGTAAGGACAACCTTGAATCGGAGTTTTCATGCTCATACCAACCTTCATTCAATACGGGTAGGGTGAGAATGAAAGACGAAGGGTAGATAACCCCTAAGATAAAGCAGTCAACATCCACCCTAATTCTATCTTATTCCGGGTGGGATATAAGAGAAGTTTGCCATCAACCCATTGACAAGATCAAACATCGGATCACTACTCATCAGCGGTGGCCCATCTAGCTAGTTGAGCCTTCCTTGCCCACCTTTTCATTTCTTTATTGGCCCAGCCTTCAACCATTAACCTCTCCTCTGTGCACCCTCTCGGATTGATCTTTCCTTTCATTGAGTGATCTTCCTTTACTAATCACCATTCTTTAAGAAATGTTCATCATGTGAACAGTCATTGACCGGGGTGCATGGAAGACTAGAATCTAATACGCTTCCGGGGCCCGTGCGTGGGGGCCTCGGGGGGAATGATGAGGCGAGAGGTATCGGGCGGGCTATCCAGTAACGGATTACGGAATGCATCGAGGGGGCGTGGACCAACCATACATCTACCCGTTGCTTAGGTCATTCACTCAAGGCTACCGGGGATCTTGACTCAACGGAATCAGACTGCGGGTAGAAACCGTATAAAGCTTCGAACAGAGATCAGTCAGTAAACAACCTAGCCTTCAAATTGAAATATTGAGAAAGTAGCCTTTACTACTTTACTATAAGGGTGGCAGTCCAAGATTCCACTTACTAGGGTCAGCTAATCAAAGAAAGAAACTGCCGGAGTGGTTCATCGTCAAAAGAACAACAGACGGCACTTCTTGCATCTGAAGGTGCTGCTTGCAACGAGGAGCTTCCATAAAGAAGTATTCGTCTATACAGGGTTCAACGGCTTCTTTGTCTCAGTAGGTGCTTTAGTAGCTTCTGCCTTCCTGGCTTTCGGACTTGTAGCGTCGTCGTCTAATAACCTCTTCCCTTGGCTTTCAGACAAGACTAGTTGCCTTGCATTAGCCGCAACTATATAGAAAGAGTTGTAGGACTGACGGGCATTAGCTGCTTTGTTGGGAGTCTCTTTAATTGGCAGGTCGGGGGGCAGCTGGAGGTTGGGCAGACTTTGAAGGCTTGATCCTCAATCGCCTTCGGCATTCGCCTTTCGCCTTGGGCTTGAAGACAAGAGACAAGACTAGTAGTAGCTCACTCAGGCAGTTGTTCTCGGGTAGCCAGCTTTAGCAGTTCGGCTTGAAGACAAGACTCTACGCGGTTGTCCAAATCTCCCTTTTTTTGCAGCTGGTCTCGCTCTGTCAGCTCGGCTTCTAGCTGTTATTCCTGCAGTTAAGGAAGCTGGCTTTGGGAGTGGAACGTGCAAGCTACGGCTTACTCATATGTGGGCAACCTTCGCTTCTTGCTGAAAAACGTTATCTTAGTTTGCTCCCTCGCGCGCTACGGCTTGACTTTGAAGCTACAACAATAAAAGACAAAAGGATTTCGTCCTCTTCTCCGCATCTCAGACATCCGTCCACTGGTGATGCCAATCCTTGAGAAGACGGGAACACCTGACTAAGAGGGGGAAGGGACAACAAAGAGGGTGAGCCTCATTCCCAGAATTTGATGTGAACTAGCTCATGAGAACGCTTGGTTCTGGGTTTTCACCGATTCATTCCAAGGAGCGGAACTCACCTATTTAAGAATCTTCTGTGCGAGTTGCACTCTAAAAGACAAGGGTTGCTCAATCAAGGCAGAGGCTTATTCGGATTCATCTTTGAGCATTTCCCATAAGATTCTGTCACAAGAGACAGTGTGAACGCTGCACCTCTAACGGGAGGAATTGCCCGTGCTAAATCGTCTACTTGAATAGAGTTCTTGAGCTGACCCACGTCACTTAGAAAGGGTTCAAGAGGCGCTTGTCACCCCGGTGTCGTGTCACATTTCCAAGTTGACATGATTCACAAACAGAAACCGGATCTGGTTTTCATGGTTTCCGATCCCCAGTCTGTGAGTCAATCCTCCCCGGACTTCGCCCCATTTCTTGTTGGGCCAGGGAATTAAGAATGCCTTGGGAGTCACCCAGTCTTTGTCTTTTGTTGGAATAAACAAACCGCAAGAGGCACATTCCCCTTAACAACAAAACCCTAGCTTCATGGGACCGAGAAGGAGTCCTTCGCCATCCATGGCATCATCAGTTCGCACCGTCAAGTGCTAGTGAAAGTCAGTTTCGGTCATCCTCGACTTCCAGCTGCCTCAGATATTGCTCTTGTTGCTCAATTAGTCACTGTGGAGCACACCGCAGAAAGAGGCACGAAAGTTATATAAGGACCCTACAGTAAATAACATGGAAAGTAGACAGCAGCTCTGGGGACCCAGCTACGGAGCTCTTTGGGCAGAGACTCTTTCTTTGGAATCAAAATGGACCAAGCTGAAAGAAAGTTGTTCATTCATCATACGACTAAGCAGTGGATTCTGCTCTTGATCCTGGATGGTGAAGGAAGGTAGCGATGCCGTAATAACGGTGAGGTAGTTCGGGAAGAGAACCGGTTCATGGCCATAAAAATCACTCATTTTACAGCTATACAAAATGAACAATTCCACTTTTGAAAGAGCTTGTTAGGGAGCAATTGATGTCCAAAATACGGGATTTCCTCAAGTAAAGCTGGTCCCACTGAAAGTGGAAGAAGCCGGTTCCCGAGCAGTAAGAAATCCGAATTTCCTGAAGAAAGCAAGTAGCTAGCTACGAAACGAAATGAAGACGCTTTTCAAGCCAGCTAGAGCTAGTATCCCCTTTCAGTAGAACAAAGAAGTAGGAGGCGTCCGAGGAACGAATGAGAATGTTCACTCCCAAACCAGCAATTATAAAAGAGAGTGCACCCCGGTCTCGGGCCTTTGACCTAACCTTTCTTGGACAGAAAGCTTACGAAGGAAGTAGCGGAATCAGTCCACTTCAGTGGAAGAAGTAAGGAGGTTTCCTAGCTAACCAAATAAGTCGCTTCGCTGCGCTTCGACATAGAAAAACAACAAATCCTAGCTCTGAAGTCAGTCCAGTCCCTCAAGGTGAAGAAAGCAAGTTCACTTCGTCCGTGGAACGTTAAATCTTCACTCTTCAGCCAGCCAAGCCCGGTGGGTATGTATTAGAATAAGAACTCCTAAGCAGGAAAAGGAGAAGGAAAGCAAGGCACCACCCTCCAGTGAGAACTATGGGCATTGGGAATAGACAGGCCCCCGCTAGAAAGCCGTATCCGTAACCTCCAAGCGTATCTCCTTTGGCCCTCTCTTCCTGAGAAGATCTCTGCATAAGCCCGTTCCGACTTCGATTGACATTACCTTTCCTTGCTTTTTACCTTTCGTATTCGGAACCGACAATCGGAAGAACAACGGGAACAGACGTAGCTTGCCCGCCCCTTTCGGACCAGGAGATTGGATCTAGCCGTAAGAACTTGGTATAAATAACTCACTTCTTTTGACGCGAGGAAATAGGAGTAACCAGGAATACGCCTTTAGTCGGATTAAAGATTCCAATTTGATCTCGAACAGCTGCTGCTGGAACTGCTTGCTTCGGAACCTCCCATTCAGGAGTTGTTCTTCGACCACTCTACGATTCCGATGTTGAAAAATAGCCATAGCCGGTAAAGGAGATTGCGAAAGTAACTGCCCGTCTCAATAGTCTTTCCATTCCTGCTAATATAATAGGGGCTTAGTCTCTCCCCCACCTAATCTCCTGATCTGGCTTTCCTGGGACTTGCCGGGCATAGGCAGCAGTTCTGTCGATTCCAAACCTTCCTCTTCAATGGGTAACTACGGGGTGTCCCCTGGAAAACAAGTCGGTGGTGAGTTCCTGACATTGCGAGAGATAGAATCTCTCTCTTCTCCTGGTAGCTATGTTAGCTATTCGTTCCTCCTACTGTTCTAGTTGAGTTATGAGTTAGTAGGAATACCAGTTCTATGACCAAGTTGACTACAGAGAATCTTGCTACAACTGACTTTCTAGGATAACGATTTCTTGCTGAGGGTGGACCGGGGGATCACATTCAGAGACGGAAGCGAGGTTTCAACTTCGTTAATGTCTTTCCTGAACAAACTGAGACTTCCCATCCGAAGTCGAAGGAGGTGCTAAGCGACACAGCATCTTTTAGAGTCTTGGTGAGCTTAGCGAACTTTCATAGCATAGACGATAAGGAGGTACAGTCGGGGAACGCCGAAGAAAGAATCTGGAAAAGTAACAAGGAATCAATCCTGTAACTACGGGGTGAAGGAACGATCTCTTGCTTTCGACCTACTAACTTCTACTAGCTTGGTCGGCCAGGGAGTTCCCCACATTGAAATAGAATCTCTCTCTCTTCCAAGACGTACTAATAGGTGCTACTAAAGGCTTAGACCTTACCCTCCTATCTCTTGCAAGGAGAGACGCTGCTACTAATACTAGCTTGGTCTGTACAAGGACGGTATCGGAACAGTATCGGAGGTGTAGCTAAGCACGGGGAATGTATATTGTGACAAGTCGGAAGCTAGTTCCTGGAAGGTACGCCCTTGCGATTTCTAGATAACTTCTTTCCTGGTGAGCCTCACATAAACCAGAGCAGGTGACTTCCTTTCGACATTTCGATTTCGAATCTCTGTCTTTGGTAGCTCGACTTCCGGTTCTGTCTTTTCCGGAATGGGAAGGACGAGTTGAGTTACGAGTCGAATCGGAGGAGGCATGTAACTTGTTGTTGTGTTCAGTTCTCCAGGACGGTGAGTTCCCGACATTGAGATGGAAATAGAATCTCTTGTCTTCTCCGGGGTGCTAAGAGTAGGAGTGGTGGGTTGACACATTGAAATAGAATATCTTTCTCTTCCTTATTCGGATGAAGGCTCTGGTTCTAGGCAAAGATCTTGAAACTCGGGAATGTAACAAGCCCTTGAAACCTTTAGTCTGTCCTTACGAAGTGATTTTGAATCAAGGTATGGTACTACCCCTTGAGCGATGGAGCACTTCTTTTCCTACTTCATATGGGGTTGAGCAGCCATAGCTGTCAGGCGAATTGGTGATTGTCGGAGAAAGGGTAGAAGCTGGAATTGATAGCTAGGTTCCTTTGATGCTGCTTTTCTTTTCTTTAGAATCACAGGAAATGATGAAAGGGTATGACTATTCTGGGTCAACTATCGAGGATAGGCATTTTTTCAAGACTGCCTTCTTTGCTAGTAACTGAGGTAGGAACGCTAACAGCGAGGTGCCAACTAACCTTTGTCCCTGTCCCTCAATCAATCAATGGAGCAAGTCGAGGCTCTTTCAAGCAAGACGAGTTAGCTCCTTTCTCTGAAAGATGAGGAGAACGACTTTAAAGTAAAGGGTTGGAAAAGTAAAGGGTTGGACCTGACCTGCCTACTTACAAAGCGTTAGAAGCCCTTAAGGAGGCCTTTAGTCAATCTGGAGTATTCCCTAGCTTGATTCTTTCTTTGCTTCCGTCGCTCAGTGCATCCGCACCACCGCCCCCTGACAAACTGGCTATCTTTCTCTTTTTCCGGGGCTAGTTACACTAAGAAATCAAAAAGAAAGAGATTCAATCCAACCCGAAGAAGACCCCAGTATTTTCCCACGCCTCCCGCTACACAACCGGCTAGAAGACCCGAGTACGAAGTGGCCAACCAATTGAGCAAGCGCAATTCCCTGAGGAACGTGGAAACGCTCTTTAATGGAACTTTAGCTGGTCGTGACCAAGAAACCACCGGTATTGACTACAAAGATACAGCTTAACAATAGAGGTGCAAGAACCCATATTACACAAGATATGAAAGCATAGAATAGACCTCTTATCATGTCGGTTGCTGGACCGATAAGAAGAGGAATAGACGAATAAGAAAGATCACCGTAGGGACGAATTTCTCACTCATAATTGAGCAACATGGTTTCTTCATTTTATTCTTTACCGACCGCTAGATTTATAAGAGAGAGGCACCAAACCCGGGCAACTAACAAGGTAGAAACGGAGCGAAGAAAAGCAATCATCTCACCGGAAGGAAGAACGAGGCACCGATACCCAGAGGCAAGGGAGGCTAAGGAAAGAGAACCAGCGAGAGGCGGTTACTCACTTCTACGGGTACGGGAGGAATAAAAACCTGCCAAAAGTCTACTTATACAACTAAATAAAATGAAAGCCGGGTATAGGTACCAAAGGACGAAGTGAAAGCGAGACTTGCGAAAGTATCCGCCGCTTACCCTGGACCGGTCACTGTTACCCAGGGCAGGTTCTCTCTTTATCGAGAGTTGCTGGTACCCATAGTTGATTAACCCATGTAGATGGAAACATCCTTAAGTCAATTCCTGTGATATTTACTAGATTGGAAATCCCCAGTTTTGGAGACCTCATGCTAGGTGAGGGCTTTTACTGTACTTCTCCGTACAGATACCCGGTCTTACTGGCAGCGCTTTGCGGGAACCAATCCGGGTAGGACTTCTTTCGTGCCGTATTCCCATGTCTGCGTATCCGGAAAAGGGAGTAGCTCCTCTTGTGTGAAGGAGCAGTCCGCTTACAAATCAAATACATTTACCTTTACCGAAAAAAGGAGTACAATACCCATCGGGGTTGAGCGGAAATGATTACACAATAGAAAGAAAGTGGTTCGAAACTACGAATGTAAACTGGAAACTACAATTTCAATAAAACTTCGGGCAGCACTTACCGAAGTTGCTTCAAATGGAGGCGAAGGCTTCAACTTACTCTAAGGTATTTAGTTCCTACCTGGAGTGGAGTGAAGACAGACACAAGACCGGGAGGTAATAAAGATAACCGATTGCAGCCGTATTACCTTCATACAAAAAGTAGTCCTCGACTGAGCTCAGGAACTTGCTTCCGACTCCAAACCATCCTCTATTGATCGTGATTTGCTCTGGTGTGACTATTGCCACAAGACCAGACATACCTGGGAATTTCGTTTAAGATAAGCAAGACCAAGAAGAGATATTAAGTAAAGGGGGATGTGTTCAGTCCCAAGCATCTTCGTCCAATACTCCAGAGTTGTTTGCTCTTTTTTCTCCCTACGTTCACTAACATTTCCTTACGCTCTACTTCATTTGAGCAGGGATCCCCGAAACCATCTCCCATCTACGCGCTACAGTGTATACCCTATCCACCAGCCCAAGAAGAGGTTCCGCTTGACTCATACTTTCCTGATCTCCTCTCAGTCCCTGGTTGGTTGGCTAATGTAGTCTCGGTGAAAAAGAAAAATGGAGACGATTGAACGACTGGATAGGCAGCGTGCCAGATTTAGCCCAACTATGAAGCAGAAGTAGAACCCACGGATGCTCCCTTTATCTGGGCTGCTTTCCCTACCGACAAAAGAAAGAGGGACTGTGCCTTTGCCTTTAAGTTTAGACATTCTTCCTATGGATTCCGCTCTGGACCGTAAATGGGACCTTTTACTGAATACCGTTTTTCTTCATGTTGACAGGTACCGTATAAGGCCAATAAAGAATTTCCAACAATTTATTCCCAAGTGGGTAGAGCGGGTTCTCCAAGCAAGCATTCCAAAGAGTATATATACCTACCCGAGAGCGAACGATCGCGGTTGGTAGGCGCGGAAGCAGAGGTTGTCATATCCCCTGTTTGAAGCCTTACCTTCAGTGAAAGATTAGAAAACCCTGCGACCTACTAATTAAGAAAAGGCCCTATCTCGGATTCGTTGAACTTTCACTCGAGCTTGAGTCTTCGCTTGAGCGGGTACTCGTCCATCGCGCTTAGGATAGAGGATAGGATACATCCCCTTGGCGTCTTGGTTTCGGTGGTAGGAGGAATTTCAATAGCTGCCACTGCAATAGCCCTGTCTTCTCTGTCCGGCGAATATAGATAGCTTCTTCCCTTAGCTAGGTACGGCTCTTTCGACAAATCAATCAATCTGCTTATCGCTTCAAAATAAGGCACTTCCTGCTAAAAGTGGTTTTGGGGGTGGACTACACGAGTCTTATGAAAGAGAGCCGAGGACTATATAATAGCAAAGGCTTTCTGGTCGATAAGTCAACAGATGTTCTCCTGGGGCAGACAGAAGAAGTTCCGATACCTTCTACCATCGCTTAGCTCTCTCTACTCTTTGGTTAACTATCGTGTCGTTCCAAGGACTACCCGTATCAATCAATCTATTCCTGCAATTGAAGTCACTCTAGATACCGCTTTACCGGTAACTACGTTACCTTTCTTAGTTGATGCTGCCTGCCTATCGAAGATTTTGGATTTCTTTTTATAGTCATAGTTTCGTCGAGAAACAGCCTATGAATTTATTTTGAGGCTAGCTCACTAGCGGATAAAGAAGTTAGAGCAGCTTCTTCAGGAAGAGCAGCAAAAGCGAAGACCAGACGGAAGGCTATAAAAGAATGATTATGAAAGTCAGTCTCAGGCTAAAGGGAGGCGAAGATGGAAATGAGTAGGCCGACGGGCTAATATCATCATATCAAAGTCTAACTGAATGAATCCTTAAATGTCTTTAACCCGAAGACTAAGGAAGAATACTGGCCAGAAAGAATATAGGACCGATCTCGGAGTCCTGGCTTTCCTTAGCTGGAACGATTAGGTAGGCTGCTTTCGGGGCGGCTTGCCTCGAGTCAGAAAAAGTGGCTTAGGCTTAAATCGCGCGTTTGCGGCCTTGGAGGGCGTTTTACTTAAATGTTAGTACCTGTTCAAGTTCAGACGCAAGCTCAGTCTGCACAAGCAAGTCCCACAGACATCCCTTGAGACTCCTTCGCCCCTATCTCTTAAGGGTCTTTTTCTATCACTTTAGAAGTGTTAGAGAGGAATAAGCGAGTTTAAGAGTAGGCCGAACCTCACTTGACCGATGATTGGGTGAGACCGTTTGCCGAACGCTTCGGACTGTGCCCTCTTGCCCGACCGGATCTTCTCTTCTTTGTTCCCCGCCCCTAGTTTGCTCACGAGTCGACTATTCCAGTATTGGCCGAACTCTTTGGCTGGCTCACACTCTGTCCATGGAACCCGTATTTTCGTCGTATTTCTGACTTTCCTTCGGGGACTGGGCTCCTTCAACTACTGTTGTCTGATCTATGATATCCCTTATTTTCAGGCGGAGACCCCTTTATCGAAAGCGAGAACCATAGACCGCTTGCTACCCTCGCACAAAAGAATAGATTAGTACGAGCCAAGTTTGAACTTAACTTCTCTTACTATATTAGTACGAACCAAGCTCTCGCTTCCCTAATGGTTACTTGCCTATTGCCTCATCCGATAGAGGAAGGTCAAGCGGAAGAACCTTTCTTTGATCCGCTATTATATAATTACCTGGAGTAAGCGCCCAAGCTGAGTAGAGATTTGGGGTTCAATCTAGCGACAGGGATAAGACCTATAACTATCCTAAGTGAGAAAAGTGTTTACCGGTGCCCAGTACAGACATATGTATCATTGCCGGGTGAAGCAGAGGGGGTCTTTATTTGTTTGCTCCTACTCGGTTCAGTGTTGGTACAGTGCCATTCTTTTCCATTGATTTAATACTTCAGTAGCGTTTGTAGAGCTATCTCTATCTAATACATACCCTGCCCTTCGTGACCAGAGAGGTAGGGGTTCCCTCGACGGAAGTTACCATAGAAAGTCCATCCTCGTGACTTGCTACTTCTTGCCTTTCATCTAAGTCTTGATCCGGAGTGAAAGGGTGCCGTACGGCCTCTTTATGAACCTCTCGTTAAGAGAAAGGAAGTTCAACATGGTTTGACAACTGATATGAAGCAAGTTACTGAATCTGATGATCGTGATCGAGAGAGATAGAAGAAAGAGAAGGTACCGAACCGGAAGGTACAAAAGGAAGAGAAGAAAGAGTAGAAGATGAGATTGGTGGACGACTGGATAGGCCAGATCTAAAGACTTTCAGGAAGTGGGTTTCGCGTAGCAACTTTCGTTAAAGCAAGTCAACTCGAAATTGCATATATAATACATTAGGGTAGGTGAACCAGACTGAGGCTTTCTTTTTGATTTCGAGGGCGGGTCTTATTATATTATATAATAGAGTGTTCGAAGTCTAACGTCGAGAAAGTGCCTATTCATTTAGTTCAAAGAAAGCGGTCGTTCACGTCAGGTTGTTGATGTAGTTGCTTGTACTTTTTTTGTCGAGATATAGTTGGTCTTCCGTGTACCTGGTCATCGAAATATCATATAGAAAGAGAGAAGGCCCAAAAGAGGGATGGGTCGTTGATCATCGCATCGAAGAATCTGTCTCTCTCTCATGCTTTTGAGGAATGGAAGATAACATAGTAGTTTCCGCCCAAAGGTGCCTTTACTAAGGCCGGTCACCGGGGATGAAAAGTCGACTTCCCTTCTGATGTAGTTGCTTGTACTTTTCTTTTTTCGTCGAGTGGTGGTCCGTGGACCTAAATGACACGAATCAAATTACGTAAATAGAGGAGTGCCGCCTCATCCAAAATGGCAGGTTGGCGGGTGCGGATAGGCGGAATTGGAAGATAGACGCAGAGAGAGAATGCAAAGCATTCCAAGTGAGATGCCCAAGAGAAAAGGAAAGAGGGAAAGAATCGACGGTTAACAAAAAAGGGGGAATGAAAAAGCGTGACGATAATGCAACACTCGAGATGATGCCTAAGAAAGGCTTTCCTTTTTATTTCGGTTCGATAATTATATGCTTATCAGTACTGATTCGTAGAGAATTCTACGAAATTGACTTTTTCAGTCCATTTGACTTCGTGCTTCTTACTCTGGTTCTGTTAGCTGGGATCTTTCTCTATAGATGGCTTTCTTGGAGAAGGAGAAAGATGCGCTTTCAATGGATGCTAATCGTTGTTCATATCAGTTTATTTCTTTTCACTCACATTCTGGTCAGTCTAGTCAGACATGCTATCTGTTCCTACTTTTTTTCGGTTGGGGCTATTGCCTCTACATATATAATCATGAATGTTTCTGGGGACGCCCCTGAAACATCGAGTGAATCGTGGTGTGAGAAAACGATGTTATGGTTTAAACAAAACCAGCTATCAACCGACGAAACTGCGAGTAAAGCAACGGGAACGGGGGTCATGGAGGAAGCCGGGCCTTCCAAAATAGCCCCAAAGAGCCCCCCTTCGCCGGGGATGAGCCAATCGGCAATTTGGAGGGCCTTGGAAGAGGGGGAACCTTCTACCGCCCCGGTTGCTGGTACATCCCAAACCATAAACTTCGCCACGGAAAAGGAAGTCAGTGCTGCACTGGAAGCATACTTCCAAAGAGTTTCTAGAATCAAACCACGCTCTGATTTCCTTCTAGGTGTTGAACAAGCCCTCAACCTCCGGGAAGCAAGCCCGGAGAAGTTGAGGAAGATCACCGAGGAAATCAATAAATTGCTCCCGCATTGCGGGGGGGATATCAAGACAGGAACAAGAGCGAAACATGAGCTTCTTAGAACTATTAAGGCATGGGAAGACTGTATAGATATGCCTGGGGAGTGAAAGCAGGAAAAGTTCTTTCAGTCTTGCTCGAGCCGCAGGAACTTTTGCTAAAATAATGAAGGAACCAGCACCCCCTACACTCTCTCTTAGGCTTGTGCGGCTACCTTCGGGTGTTGAAAAAGTCATTGATTCCCGATGCCGAGCTACTATTGGTATAGTTTCCAATCCCAATCATGGTGCACGTAAGCAACGAAAAGCTGGGCAAAGCCGGTGGTTAGGCAGACGCCCCATTGTTCGTGGTCTTGCAATGAATCCAGTGGATGATCCTCATGGAGGAGGTGAGGGGCGCACGAAAGGAGGTAGACCTTCGGTGTCACCTTGGGGGAAGCCCACCAAAGCTGGATTTCGGGCCGGAGTGGGGAAAGGCAGAAATGAGTTCATGCCATGACGATCTATATGGAAGGGCAGTTTTCTTGATGCATTCCTGTTGAGAATGAAGAAGAAGAGTTCTTTTGAACAGGTCACGTAGATCTTCTATTTCGCCGGAATTCGTTGATTGCTCCGTACGAATTTACAATGGAAAAACTCCTGTTCGTTGTAAGATCACTGAAGGGGTCAACAATTTGGAGAGTTTGCTTTTACACGGAAACGAAGACCTTCGAGAACAAATATTGGACTGGGCAGAAAAAGGGGGAAAAAGTCAAGTCTAAGCGCATATGGCACGAAAAGGAAATCCGATTTCGGTAAGACTTGATCTGAATCGTAGTTCAGATTCAAGTCGGTTCAGTGAGGGCGACCGCGAAAGTCACCGAATTAAGCAGTCTTTTCCTTCCGTTTTTCCCATATTCAAAAAAGGCGTGGGAGGACGTTGCAGATGTCCAGGGCGGACACGACTTCTTCTAAGGCTAGAAGACCACTGGAAGACACCCGGGACCAGAGCATGTCGTGAAAGAAGCACACTGGGCGGGCGTGCTTCGACCGTGTCTCCGGGGCATAGTTGAATGTAGATATCATGAACGCGAGGTGCAGTATACCAGGCCGAGAAACCCGGGCAACCACTCCCCTATGTGCCAATCGCTAGCGCATCCAGGGCCCCGGCGCCCAGCTCAGCTGGAGAGGCCTAGCCTGATCTGAGAAGTGCGTCTTCGGTTTGGATAGACTTCATTCAAGAACGCCGTCGCCCCTGGAATCAATAAGAAAACAAGTGCTAAGTTTCAGATCAGTGAATAAACCAAAACGAAAGAAGAGACGTTTCTCGCTCGGCGCCTAAAGCGAACTATGCTCCGCTTCAACAAATGAGAGTTTTCGGTGGAACCGGTGAACCACGCGAGCTGGTTAGATGCGTGGGACAGAGGGTTCGTAGTACCTGCTAGCGCAGCTATGCAGTGGAAGGGAAGGAGCCTAAATCGACCCCCGCCCGATCAAGTACCAGTTGCTTCGCAGGTAGGCCCACTTAGGTTAGGGGGCATGCCCCTCAGTTCTTACCAACCTCCGGTGTGTAATCGATATGTTGCTAGCTTCAACTCAGTCGAATAAGAATCATTGATTACCTCTGCTGTCCATTTATTATTCATTCAGGGCGCTCGGCCGGTGCTCCTTTCTCAAACCAGAACAACTATGAACGTTAGGGAAGATAAGGGAAGACCACCTGAGCGAACCGACCGAGGGGACTTGACTTATCCGAACCGAACCATAGCGGCTTAAAGCTAAGCCTATCACGAGCAGCGTCGCTGCTTGATCGGCAGGGAGGAGCATCTCAAAGTATGGGGCAAAAGATCAAGCGCTTTGACTTTGTCCCCCGGGATCCACCACAGGTTGGGTTTGAGAGCCGTGTGATGGGTGACTATCCAGCACGGTTCGGAGAGCACTTTGAGTCTGCGCTGGTGAATGCAAGCCCCCTATCAAGCAAGAAAGAAGCGGCTCTTCCCGCGGCGGAGTCACCATTGACTCTATTTATTATTATGGGAAATTAGTGTATCAAGATGTCAATCTGAGATCTTATTTTGGTTCGATACGTCCACCTACGAGACTCACCTTTGGCTTTCGTCTCGGTAGGTGTATTATTCTACATTTTCCCAAAAGAACATTCATTCATTTCTTTCTTCCCCGTCGACCACGACGACTGAAACGACGCGAAAAATCCAGACCCGGAAAGAAGAAGGGCCGGCGGTGGGCATTTGGGGAAGTCGGGCCGATCGGGTGTCTTCATTCAAGCGACGGTACAGAAGAAGAACGAAACGAAGTGAGAGGCCGGGGGGCAGGGGAAAGAGTCGAGTCGATCAGGCTCGACGACCGGGAGAAGCAAAACGAAATCCGGATTTGGCCGAAAAAGAAGCAACGCTATGGATACCATGACCGATCACCATCGAGAAAGAAGAATCTTTCTAAATCACTTCGGGTCAGCGGGGCCTTCAAGCATCCGAAATACGCCGAAGTTGTAAATGACATAGCGTTCCTGATAGAAAATGACGAATCCTTCAGAAAAACGAAATTATTCAAGTTCTTTTTCCCAAAGAAGTCCCGCTCCGACGGCCCGACGAGTCATCTCCTTAAAAGGACCCTCCCTGCAGTGCGCCCCTCCTTGAATTATTTGATCATGCAATACTTATTGAATACAAAGAATCAAATGCATTTCGACCCCGTCGTAGTTCTCAATCATTTCGTGGCACCGGGCGTGACTGAACCATCTACGATGGGGGGAGCTAATGCACAGGAAATAAGCTTTGATAAGAGAATACGTTCTCGCATCGCTTTTTTTGTAGAAAGCTTGACCAGCGAGAAAAAGTGTTTGGCCGAAGCCAAAAAGAGGTTGACCCACTTCATTTGCCAAGCGAATGATCTTCGCTTCGCGGGAACAACAAAAACCACCATTTCGCTCTTTCCTTTCTTCGGTGCTACCTTTTTCTTTCCAAGGGATGGGGTTGGGGTGTATAATAACCTTTTTTTTGAGGATGCCCGGGAAAAACTCCTAGGTAAATTAAGGAGAAAATGTTGGAACCTCCTGGGTAAGGATAAGGTAATGGAATTGATAGAGAAATTCATAGACCTAGGTGGGATAGGAGAATTGATAAAGGGAATAGAGATGATGATAGATATCATACTGAGAAACAGAAGAATTCCGTACGGGTACAACTATTATTTGAACGAAGTGAAAAAAATGCGATCTTTGTTGTCTAATAGAACAAACACTAATACCTTAATTGAGTCGGTCAAGATCAAATCTGTTTATCAAAGTGCTTCTCTGATTGCTCAAGACATCTCTTTTCAACTGAGAAACAAAACAAGATCCTTTCGTTCCATTTTTAGTAAAATAGTGAAGGATATTCCATTAGTAATGAAAAAATGGGTGGAGGGGATCCGTATATGTTGTTCAGGTCGATTAGAAGGTGCAGAAATAGCTAGAACGGAATGCGGAAAGTATGGAAAAACATCTTGTAATGTATTTCACCAGAAAATCGATTATGCTTCTGCGGAAGTATCTACTCGTTACGGAATCTTAGGCGTCAAAGTGTGGATTTCATATAGTCAAAAAAAAAAAGGACGTGCTATATCCGAAACGTACGAAATATAATAAATATCGTAAAGGCAGATGTAGTAGGGGTTGCAAACCGGACGGTACACAACTTGGTTTTGGAAGATATGGCATTCAAAGTTGTAGAGCGGGTCGTCTTTCATATCGAGCCATTGAAGCAGCGCGTCGGGCTATAATCGGACAATTCCATCGTGCTATGAGCGGACAATTCCGAAGAAATGGTAAGATATGGGTAAGAGTTTTTGCGGATCTCCCTATTACCGGGAAACCTACAGAAGTCAGAATGGGAAGAGGAAAAGGAAATCCTACGGGTTGGATTGCTCGTGTGTCCACGGGACAAATTCTATTTGAAATGGATGGTGTGAGTTTGTCAAATGCTCGACAAGCCGCTACATTAGCGGCGCATAAACTATCTTTGTCAACCAAGTTTGTTCAGTGGTCGTAACATAATTGGTTAGTGGGGGGTCGGGATTCAAAAGAATTGGGCGAAGTGTTTGTTCCTTAACGACCGAAATGGTTCACTATATGACAATTGAAGATATTAGGGAAGATTCGAAGTCAAAAAGCCCGATGATCTAGCCTCTCTTGCCACAACCTAATCTCGGAAAAATAGAACTAAGCGAAACTTCATACATTCTTAAAAGAAAGTGTTTTGACCTTAGTCTAAAACCGAGAAGTGTAGTGAGTCACGTCATGCTGGAGTAGGTCCGGTGGATCGAACCAGGGTAAAAAAAGTCACTCTTGAATAAGAGGAAATTCTCTGGTTCATTACCAGCAATGCGCGTTCGAATCGCGCGAGTGACTAGTGAGTCTTGTAACAAGATAGCCGTAGGAAAGAGAAAACTATGGCTAGATTTAATCCTGAACGATGGAAAGTGGAATTGTCTCTGTCGCCGTTCTCAGTTACAATTTGAAGGCATAGCTTACACTTTTTTATATAAGAGAAAAGCAATATCGATACCTGCGGAAGGGTTTAGATGTATAGTCCGTGTCCCACTCGATCGGTACCTTGCTTGTTACCCTTTCTGCAAGGGGGCTTACTGTTCCAGCTGTCCTGCCAGATTCTATAAACCTGGGATGACTTCGGAAGCCTATGATCAAAAGTGTTAGCTTCTATAATAGCAAAATCACTGAGGTATAGAAAGCAGACAAGTGAGTTAGCGGTCTTTCTGCATACAGGAAGAAGAGTGAATTATTTCCCTTACGGTCTGTACTCTCGGAACACTGAAAAGTATCAAATTAAAGAAGTTTAAAAGATTTCGATTTGACTCAGTTGAACGCTACTAAGAACCTAACAGATCATACTTTTCTCTTTCCTTGCAACGCTGTAGGGTTCACTGCATGGTGGTGACTAATGCCTGATCTGATCATGACGGCACAAAGCCTATCTTTATTGGATTCGGGCGCATTGTTGCATCAAAAGAGGCACTTATAGAAAGTGCATCGGGAATTTGAACAAGCGGAATCGAGCAGACCCGCTCAAGCTATTCGAACAAAAAGGATCCACAGAAGCAGAGGGTGGTGCACCACCTCTTAGCTTATCAACGCTTTGCTTTGCTTTCTGTCTTCCACTCCATTTGACAAGTGGTTAAGGTAATGGAATTTTGCATTCCAACCCAAGACGAACGAACTCGGCCTTGTGTAGGTTGAGATTTCTGGGTTTCTCTCATTTTAGGTTCAGGCGGGTCGCTTATTCACGAACAGAAGATTCAACTCAACCAAGAACTCTCTTTTCTGGTTGCCTCCAAAGTTTTCAGCTGGATAGCCGCGAATGGGCAAGACAATAACCCCTTTACCAGTTTGAAGGCCTATGAAGGAATGAATGTGTAAAGTCGAGAGTACGCCGTCTGGAAGCGGGGCCAACTCAACAATTCGAATGCTACTCTAGAGTCATGGAAAGACTTCTTTCTTCCCTATTTTGGACCTTAGCTCCATGGAACAATATGCTACTGCTGAAACATGGAAGAATGGAAATCTTAGATCAAAACACTATGTATGGATGGTATGAACTGCCTAAACAAGAATGATTGAACAGCTAACTTCAGATATTCACGACCAAGAAGTATTGGATTCTCTTTCGGATAGGCCCTGAAACGAGAAGGAAGGCTGGAATGCCAACAGGCGTCTATTATGGCCCACCCATTTGGCAGCTTTCTTTTGATGGAGCTTCGAATCAAAACGGGTATGGGATTGGTATCCTGCTGATAGCACCAGGCGAAGCACATATTCCGTTAGCATTCAAGCTCAACTTCGAGGTCACCAACAACGAAGCAGAATATGAAGCTTGCATTGCCGGGATGGAAGCGAATTGGGAGTAGAAAAATGGTAAGTAATAGGTGACTCCGCCCTAGTGATCTCTCAGTCCACCGGAGAATGGAAGGTGAAGGAACAGAGGTTGAACCCATGATAAGCTCTTACTACTCATACCCACATTCATGCACGTCCCGAGGGAACAGAATCCGTTTGCAGATTCTCTAGCCACATTAGCATCTATGATCCCTGTTGGGGTGAAGTTTAGGCCACTATTGATTGAGCAAAGGGATCAGCCCAATTATCTGATGATAGCAGCAGTTGAGCCAGAGGATGAAGACATGGTACACTGATATCCAAGAGTATGTTGAGAATGGTCGTTACCCAGAAAGAGCCACAGAGAAGGATAAGAGAGCAATCCGCAGGCTGTCAGCACAATTTCTTATTTGTGGGGGGAAGTTGTATAGAAGGTCATACTACGGAACGCAGCAGCTCTGCGTTGATCAGAAATTCGGGGAGAAAATCATGAAGGATATACATGCAGGTGTTTGCGGACCTCACATGAATGGCCACATGCTTGCGAAAAAAAGACTGAGGCAAGGGTACTACTGGACCACCATGGAGTCTGATTGCAATGAGTTTGTCAAGAGATGTCACAAATGTAAGATTCACGCCAACCTTATGCATATGCCACCAACCGAGTTGACCAGCATGACCACACCATGGCCCTTCTCAGTTTGGGGCAGTGATATTATTGGGAAGGTGACTCCAAAGGCGTCTAACGGACATGAGTTCATTTTGGTGGCTATCGACTACTTCACTAAATGGGTTGAAGCCGCATCCTATTCTACCTTTCCTATCCGAGTAGGAAGCATAGGGGCATCATTGTGATGGATTTCCCCTGACTCTCTCTCTTTAAAAGATTGAAATCGACGGGGCATTCTCCACCAGATCTTCGGTGGTGGAGAGAAGAAGAGTGACTCGAAATGGTCTCAGACTCAATGTTACGGCCTAACAACTCGGGAAGATGCCAGATACGCTAGTTGACACATCGCTCCGACGTATATCATGGAAAATCTCTCCACCACCACGTTCCTGCCTACAGGTCTGTTCGCTCTACTCTTATCGTAATTATAAGCCTGCCATCCCTCTCGAAAACGAAGATTTGAGGAAAGAGTATATATATTACAGCGTCTCACACTCGTTGGGAAGACAAAAATCCTCGGACACGGACAAATACGAGATTGGGCTAGTCTGAGTCTCTGACGGTCCCAATACTTTGAATTGTAACCTCCCCAAGTGCCGATTTATACACAGTAGTAGCGTGAGTTATGCCGAGTACTCAGTAAATTATAGACCACCAATCCCGCTCCAACGCTTGAAAGGACGGGACCCAAGGGTATCCGAACCAGTCCCTTCATCCCCATTTAGTAGCCTATTTGAGGAAATTCATTTTGAATAATGATTCATCTTTGATAATGACTACATGATCTTCGACACAGAAAGAGACCGCTAGCACGGAGCTGCATCATCTATTATATCTACCCAAGGAAAGTCAAGGTTGTCAAAGGTCTTGTATAAGAGGTAGGTATGACATGGCTGGTCTTACCAGAGATAGGCATTTTTAGATCTATCCTTTGTTGACCACCAATAATGGTTAGAGACTTTCACTCTAATAGAATCGCGCCACCACTCGAGAAGCAAAACAAAAGATTCGGCTCAGTTTCTACTGACTGGCTAACCAATTTCTCATACGATCTTTTCCGAGGCAGAGAAGTTTCCACTTTGATATGATAGCAGAAATTTGATCCAAAATTCGTGGATAGATAGAATTTGGACAGCCAGCCTAAGTTTGTCTAGTTGCTTTGATTCTTCAAGCAAGACGGACGTTCAACCCTCCCAGAAGTATCGACGGTGGACCTGTGGGGGAGCATTAAACAGTTGAAGACAGGATGGCAACGTCTGGCAAGTCTGTTGCCAAAGGAGAGTAGTCTACGCCGTATATCAACCTTTTCTAATAGAATCGCATCAGATGTTGATGAAATAGATTGCCAGAGAAAGAGATGTTGGAACGCCTTCTCTCTCCGGTCGTACCAGCCAGTGATATTATATACTAAATAACAAACAAATGGTAAACGACGGAGACTGACATCAGTCTCGGACTCTTATTAGCCTTACTGTCTGGATAGATTGATTTATTGGCTCCAAAATCAATAGCCCGAACTTGAGAACGTCAGTCTCAAATCGAGAATGAAAGAAAAAGTAGAAAAACTCTACAATTACGATCCCGAGAGGCTGTGAGGCTTCTTTTTCTAGGAGACCTTTTCTTCTTTCGAATGTGAAGAAGGAAGGGCGAGAATGGTTGAGGAATTGTCCGAGAAACCTCCCCATTGCGTAGGGGGTCTTAGGGAAGCCCTGAATTATTTTCACGCTGAGTCCGAATCCCAATCACATCTTCAAAAGGACTCCATATGAACAGTATGGAGGGAAGAAGTCAGACGAATATCCCAATACAATAGGGGAAAAAGTCTTTTGAAACACTATCCCCGTAAGTAGGGCAACCTGACTATCAGATTATAGGACTCCTGGGCGCGTTGAAGCTATTGGTTATATGCGTACTTATGGCACAAGAGGAAGAAACTATCTATATCTCCATAGAGAAATGAATTTGAAACATCCGAGACGTAAGATACCGGAAGAGAATCAAATCAGAATTTGGAGCAAAAACTAGGGTTCCTTTAGAATGAATTAAGAAAATACGAAAGGTCATGGAACTAGTGATTCCCAACCTGGAGAAGGAGGACTATTAGCTATTCAAGCTAGCTACTAGGCATCATAATAAAAGATGACGCGGAAATAGGCTAATGCCCCTCAGTAGCTCCGATTGAGTCCGTTAGAAAGGCGCCCTAGGGTTAACCGACGAATTTCGGCTATGACCAATGCCCCACTAGCTGAATAGGTGTAAGAAAGCTACCTGAAAAAAGGACTGATATCGTTCGTCTCAAAAGCATTATGCTAACGACATTATATCTTCCCATTAAACCGGAGGCTCGCTCTCCTCATGTTCCCTACGAAGTAGATCCAGAGCCAGAGCCCGAACACCGGCGCTCGCCGGATGTATCACTCATAATCTCGAGACCCCACCTATCAAAGGCAAAGGTTGGGGTTGGTCGAGCCCAACTTAGTAGACGACCCAACAATTTGATTTGCACCAACCTCTGACCCTGACTTTAGATCTGGTAGAGAGAAAATCAGTGCGAGGAAAGGCGGTAAGAAACGTCGGAACTGGCCTGGCCACGGGAAGCACTTCGCTCTACCTAAGGGAAAGAAAGAAAACGTAATATGAACCACCTTCCGCATTTGGTACTGAGGAGAGCCAGCCATTAAGCACAGACCCAAGCGTTGCAAGAGATGGAAAAAGCACACTTTGATTTACCACACTGGGATAAATAAGATCAGAAGGGAGATCAAAGCCCGAAAGCACCTAGTGAGCTCAGATTTTGACTGGGAAACCAACTCTATTTGGTTGAACCAGAGAAAAGAGCAGGTTGCGCATGATCTGAATGATCAAGCAATGAAATCCTCCTTTGTCGACCTGAAGCTGAAGTTCCGGAGGGGTTTGTCTGACTTTTTGTGTTAATCCTCTCTTCTGTCTTCCCTTTCGTAAACCGTTGACATAGGATTGTCTTAAGCTGCTCTTGATTGCATGATCTATCAAGTCAAGCAAATAGATCTGAGTTATTGTCTTTCCTGTTTTCACCGGTATGAATGAAACGAGCTCTATTGGCTTTTTTTATTCCAGCAGATAGCCTCTGTAAAATGCTGGATGGGGGATATTTATGAGCTTCAATTAACGAGGCAACATCGGCAGTTTATCGGCCTTGAAGGGTAAGACCTCTCTCTGCTATTATCCGAGTTTCCTATGCTGGTGTAGGCTTTCGATGGTTAGGTCTGTTAAACCTATGCTAGGCATAGAGGTCAACTTTCTTTCGGCGGGGATCTATAGTTGATTGTTGAGCTCTAGCAACGTTGGCTTGTTTTGTGTCCAAGGCAAGGGTACTGACTGCAAGGGGAATAGTAAGAAGACTTGTCGAAAAGAGGGTTCAGCAACATAAAGAGATTATACGTCCATTCTAGTCTAGCCTATCCTCCTAATCTGTAGTTCACCCCTGAGTGAAACCAAGTACTGAGACCCAAGGAAGCATCTAAGTCAGCTGATAGAACCCTCAGGCTATAGCAGAGCAGGGAAGTTCAGTCAAAGGTGCTACGTTGAGAAGGACGCTAGGTAGGGCTATGTTTAAATCAAAGAGGTAAGGAGTTAGGTTTCCTATTCCGATTGTAATGAAGTGAGTCTAGGTAGGCTCACGAATTCGATTCAGTTGGTGTTCCTGAAGCAATGAGTGAAACCTAGGGCGTTCGGGTGCAGCTATTAGTTTACGCTTCCTTTCTTTTCATGTTCGGGGCAAGGTTCTCGTTTCCAAGGAGCAGTCCACACACTTCAACTACAAATGGGACTCTTCAATAAGAACTAGTTCCAGTTTCTAACCAGGGGTACCGATACTATATAGTACCAAGTTGCTCCTCATCCGCATTCGAGGATGCTTACACACACCAGCCTGTTATGGTTCCAGAAGCAAGAAGAAAAGTAGCTGCTAACTATGCAGAGGAGCGTTACACTTCAAAGTCAAATCCAGTAAAAGCACGAATTCAAAGCGGGGCAAGCTTATACCTCAGATTGAAAGCCGGAGCCCACCCGGGTTCAGATGGGGAGATAACCATGTGGAACGAGACCATGCAGCAACTCTTTGGCGACTTGACTCTATTGGTAAGTTTATCAGTCTCATTTCGAAAGGATAGCTAAGCAGAGGCTTTACTACGCGGACTGGGTCAGCGGACAGATAGGAAGAAGCTTTGAAAGTCAAGTTGAGACTTGGCACAAGGAGCAGTCCGCGGCAACTCCAACAGGTAATGCTGCCTAATCCACATCTCCCATTTGTACCCCGGGGGACCCATCAGAGAAAGCCCAAAGTTGCTACGTACCAAGCTATCCCGCCGAAACCAACTACAAGTCGTACTTTGACTCGAAGGGCTGCAACCTCTTAGAAGGCAGATAGCAGGAAAGCAGGCACTCACCCAGCTAACATAGGCGCCGATAATGATAGCTCTTAGAGAGAAAGAAAGGGAAGGTAACCACAGTGACTCGTGATCAAGAAAGTGACACAGCACAGAAGGAATGATGAAGCAGCCGAATCTTGAACCTTTGACACGGAGGGGCGGCACCAGAGGGTTGCTTTGTTTTGGGCGGTTGGAACGATCGGGCTTAAGGGCGGACCTCAAAATCAGCCATTTCGCAGCTATACGAGATAGACTTTTTTCATTTGGATTGACCTCTATCGAGTGAAAATCAATGAATGCCATTTCACAGCTATATGAAACGCACTTTTTTCATTGATCTCTGTCCTGTTAGAAGGGAAAGTCAATTCATGGAAATTGCAGCTATATAAAATGCACTTTTCTCATTTCTATCATCATCAGGGGACCAGAGACTAAATGATCACATAAAGGCGATCCGATATACTGGGTCGGATATTCGGACTCCGATTACGCTGGGTACCCAGACACCAGGAAATCGACATCAGGATACGTCTTCCTGCTTGCCGGCAGCGCCATTTCGTGGAAGAGTGAGAAAGAGTCACAGCTTCTTCCTCTACACACGACACGCTGAGTATATTGCTTGCTACGAGGCCACATGCCAGGCCAGGCTATTTGGCTGAGGAAATTCATCACAGGACTTCAGGTGATGGGTACTATCTCTAGACCGCTGAAGATCTACTGTGATAACTCAGCAGCCCTTGCCTTCTCCAACAACAAAAAGTCGTCTAGCAGGTTGCGACGTAAAGTACTCTTTTTTGAAGGAAATTTGAGCCTCTAGTGTCGATAGATCACATTAGCACCAGCATGATGATAGCAGACCCTTTGACCAAGGGGCGGGCACCTGGGCCACTGCCTGGAGACATTTCTACGGCTATTCTCTGGTCTTTTCTTTCTAAGTTTTTCATCAATTGGAGAAAGACTTAGAATCCCTTCGTCCACAAGCTAGTTAAATACACGTGCAACCGATCCATCTGCACGACAGCGCTCATCTACCGCATCAACAGGTAATCCCGATCCCGCATTTGAGAAAGTTTAGCCTTCACCCGAGGCTCAGCCTCTCGATTGGTCTCTCTTCCCCGATCAGCTTGATCATTATAAGAATATTCGCTTGAAAGCTTCCTTGCCATAGCGATTGAAAAGGTTTGTACCAATTAGAGTTGGATTAGCTGCCACTAGGCCTAGTCACCACAGCCAATGATCTTCATCCCTGACCTCGGCCCCTTGCTTCTTTCTCAAGAATCTCTTTTAAGGCAACGTTCCTTTAATACGAAATCGATTGAAGCTGCCAGAAGGTCCGGCATCGAGAACATCGATTGAGAAGCTGAAACATGGCATTTGACGATCATCTTAGCTTTCGAGCCAATCCCGTTAACTGAGCGCCTTCTTCTTATCAGTTGGAGTTGGGATTGAAATCCAAGACTCAGGGAGTGATCTACGAATCCTCTTTCTATTTCTCCTTCTTGAAAGCTTGAATTCGAGATCGGAAGAGAAAGAAAGAAAGCTGATCAACTGATCCACGACTTTCTATTCCACCATCTCTCCTCTCTTCTATAGAACCATAGACAGGCAAGCGCTTCGCTCTCTCTCATCATCTGCCAAGCACCTTCCCCTCCCAAGAAGAAGAGTATCCTGCGCCCCCCTAAGACTTTTGGTTTGAACTGCAATTCAGATTCATTCAACGGAACGGGGAACAAAGAGATTCAATCATCTCCTGCGCGCTTGCCTTCTCTTAAGATGAGAACGCGAAGGGTGAACTCAGAGATTGAATTGAAGACTTCGTTGCGCTCGTGCCTGCCAAATAATATGATAAGGCGAGGAGTGACTGAGCAAGAAGAAGAAGTGGCTGAAGAGCTAAACTGGGATGAAGGGTAAAGGGGAGGCGAGGAATGACCACTAGACCAAGACAGAGTCAGGGGATAGAGAGATAGATGTTCACCCAGAAATGAATCTCAGTCTTTGAGCCCCTCTCTTCCAATAGTGTAGCCGACCAAGAAAGAAAGGCTTTTAGCTCGATCGGAAGGGAACCCGGTCAGACTAGAAGTTTATGGCAACTAGTGAAGGGGGCGGTTCAGGCGGGTGGTAGGTGGATCTTCCCATGGGTTCGGTCTTGAAGTGAATCCGATGGATCTTCTTTCTTTCGAGAGGACTGCTTTTCGGGTGGGCTCTACTTCGATGAATCAATCCAGGGCCCCCACTAGCAGTCCAATGCTTTCCCCGGCTAAGTCGTAAGAGTGGGAAATCCCGATCGAAGAGAAGTTCAATTCAAAGAGTGCTTTTGGAGAGGGTTTTAGCAAAGGCGATGGACTTTTCGTTCTTCTTCCCCTTATTGATTAGGGCGGAATTCAAAGAGAGAGTACTATGGGCATCCCTCTGTACGAGAAGGAAAGGTTTGGAAGCCTAGTTTCAATTTCTTTGATCTGGGAGGTATGCGTCCTTCGTTCATCCTTTCAATCTATCGGGTAGACGCTCGATCGGAACTAAAGTCAAGTCGTTAAGCTATAGTCTCTTCTCCCCTCTCCCTACGGTCGAGTTAGTAGGGAAGTAGTTTGGTTTCAGTTACATACTCGTTTTGAGCTTCCTATTTTGAATGGTGCGCTCATTCCGGTTTCTATTCTATGTATCAATACGTTTCCACTATTTCATGTTTCATTCAGCTGGTTTTTCATACAATTAAATGAAATGCTGTTCTTTCAAATTCATCCAAAACAAGCCATTTCTTTTCTGGTCGATTCAAGTAGTTTCATATAATTAAAGCACCGAACGATTAGATGCGGCTAGTAGATTGAACACTCTACCAAGGATTTGATCCAAGCCAGCATCGAGCCGCTAGGTGTACTAGTAGTCGCGATTCTTTTCTATAAATCAAAGATGTTCCCCTGATACAGAGCAAGGGGCTCCGTTTCTGGTACTGCTGGGTAGGCAGGTAGGGCAGGGATCCTTTCATCGGAATAATATTATCCCCACCTTGAGTGAGCTACAAAGAAGGCCTACAAGATGCAATAACTAAGATGACTCAAGCTAAGTAAGAGGCACAGGATGAGTAGCAGGCAAAGCAGGTGGATTATATGGTGGATGGCCTACTTTGATATGAGTAGTGATACATACGTCAGCCAAGGTTACCTCCTCACCCTATGATGAAATGTGCCTTTTGGATAGGGGTGCTTTGACCAGATGTAGCAGGTGCCATAGATGTAGATAAGGAGGTTCAAGAGGAAGGGGACTAGTCTCTTAGTTAGCCAGTCAAGGCGTCAAACGAGCAAAGCAAGGGCTAGGTCAAGGTCAAAGAGAAAAAGGGTAAAGGGTTCTTTCTCGTAAAGCACTCTTGCTATCATTCCTCGCCTTACTACCAAGCGTAATAGCTAAAGAGCTAAGAGTGCTAGTGTGATTCTGTATAACAAGAGTGTCATTCCGTCTAGCGATAGTGGGCCAGTAGTACCCGTATGTATCAATTGTACCAGTAGTTGCGATTTTCATTCAACATTTCATCGAGTATATCCATTTCCAGTTCTTCTCTTTCTCCCTTTACGCGAGTTGAAGTTTCAGTTTGAGGGGTTGGAAGAATCATTATCCTCCTAACATCTTCTTTCTTTTCTCTCCCATCCAGTAGGCCAGCAGCTTCTAGAGCAAATAGAGCTCTCAAAGAAGACAGCTCCCATGCTTTCATAGACATCAACAAGAGCTCCTAATAGCATCGGGATATCGGGGGCTTACCTCAATATCGGGCTAGCCGGGCTTACTTACCTCAATGAGAGTAGACGCTTTTGCACCTACAATTCATGAAATAGAATCCTATTAAGAATCGTCTGGATACTGACGATAGGCAGGTTGAATCATTCTTTGGGGTTAGAGGGGTTATATAACCCAATCCTCTATTTAGGAAGAGGCGGGGAAGCAAAATCACTTATTTATTGAGTTAGCAGCCGGCGCGAGAGACCTCTCTTATTCAAATAAACAAAAGCACTCACGTGGGGCGGAATTCCTCAATCAAAGAAAGGAAAGCCACAAAAGAACCATCTGGAGAAAGGGCGACTTCTACTTCCATTAAGAAAGAGTTCTTTCATAGGTCACCCGGTTAACCGGACAAACCTGGGGCCTCAAAGATAGGCACCTTCGCGTATTCTGTTTCTGTTGGCCACTTTGAATTTGAAGCCTTGAGATTGCATTTTCTTCTGTCAATGACGTAATTGACGTTCGAGGATTCAAACTCCATCTTTTGATAGATGGAACTGCCCATAGTTCGATGAAGATATGCTGCAGCAACTACACCTGACCTTAGGAACGGAATCCCTTTATAGGCCTCACAGTATTTGGATTGAAAGCCCGTAGCAGCTTGGAGCACACTCGATTGAACTCACACAGGGAGCCGTCTTTCTTACCCGGCCTTACAGAACGTCGACATTGGCCAATGAGGAGATTAGGCGGCAGTTGAAAGAGCTGCTCGAAAAGGATCATGGTTGGCCCAGTACATCCTCTTGTGCCTCGCCCCTCTCTCGTCAGGGTCTTGGTGCCGAAGAAGATGAACTAATTAGTAGCATGAGAGGCATAGGAAGAATGGAGGTGACAGTGGTACTGATCGGAGAAGTAGGAAAATCGACTTGCTTCTGAAACGGAAAGCAGTTCTCATAAAAAATGACATGACGAGAGATGTACAGTCGACTTGCAGAAGGATCGAAAGACCGGTAGCCTTTGTGTATAGTACTATAACCAAGAAAAACAAAGTAGATTGAGGCTGTAATTTCTCTTTTCGATATGGACCTAAGTGAGGATAGCATGCACAACCGAATATACCCTGAGATGTGAATAGACTGGATGAGTGAATCTTCGCCCTAACCCAATACATTATCTCATTTACCACAAGAGGGAAATCTCTACTCTTACCCTGTCCTGGCATGAAAGAAATGCCAGATTGCATACACAGCAGCTGCAAGCATAAGTTTAGCTACCAAAAAGACTGACCTTTGAAAGGAGAGGCCATAGCCTGAATAAGATCCAACAAAATCCCACTAATCCCAGGCAAGTTACATCTATCCCATAACATGAGCCAAATGCGCTCAGAAAAGGGGCAAAGAAAAAACAAGTGGTCAAAATTCTCCACACCCAGCCCACAGAACACACATTTCATTTCCTGCATAATACCCAGGCCAACTAAGGTTAAGCCAGAGTAGGAGAATAGATTCTCAGGTTCGCATGCCACCTTCCTGACAGCCGGAGTTTCAGACCACTCTCCTGTAGTAGTCAAGGTGGCGGAGATGCCTCGGCTAAGATCGCCTTTCTTTTCAATTATTGGGCTGACCACCCTAACTTCTTATCGTTAGTGCGGGAGGTCTTGAAAGAACAGGAAACAGAAGCACGCTGCGGGTCTGGGTAAGTAAGAGAACCTCTTTGACTACCTTTTATGTACTAGCTGCTCTTAGAACCAACCCTGGCTCGAGAGACCTTTTCTCACCTTTCAGCACAAGGAAGGTGCGTGCTGCTAGGTCTGGTCTATCCTTAAGCCAAGCAAAAGCAAGCACCCACGCCTGAAGGCAAGAGCGCTAGAAGATGATATGGATGTCTATTCCTATCAACCGAGATTGAACTACCGCTGGCCTTGGCTTTAGTTAGATTTGGACTTGCCCAACGAGAAAAGCACGCTACTTTATGTTTACTGTGGGACAGCCCTTAGGCTAGCACGCATCGTGGCCCCCCCCAATTCATTAAGCTCTCTCACCATGTTCTTGTGTGGGTTGCAGCTGAAAGGGTATATACCGACAGGTTGTTTAAATCCTATGCTATCCTCGGTGACGATGTCGTCATCACTGATAGTAAGGTTGCTGAGGAGTCTCGTCAGATCCTCTCCGACCTAGAAAGTCAGATATCAACATCAAAATCGCTGATATCGAAGTCGGGGGCCTTTGACTTTGCTAAGCGATTCTTCGTGGAATTTGGCCGTGTGGATTTGTCTCCAATTTCCATGGCCGCTCTCATGATGTGTCGTCGCACCGCTCTTGGTCTGTACACTATTCGTAATACGTTTTCAATAACTAATGGAAATGCGTTATTAGGTCTAGGTGATGCAGGTTATAGGGTGTTTGGTTAAACCAAGGGCACGGCTTACTGGCCGTTGGAGACGACTCTTACTCTTTATCAGTCGACCTAGCCTGAGCGATTCACTAGCCTTTGACTTTTGGTTGGGTGGAGGTATTCCGCTCGACCCTGACAACAAGGGAAGACAAGACAATTTGACTGGGACCAGTCTTCTAGTGGGAGAGTTCTAGCTCCAACAAAGAAAGATATCATCCCAGAAAGAATTTCATTGAATGTTCTATTCTATCGAGAAAGAGTAGGTTTCCCTTTCTTTCCCAAAACGAGTGAATTGATACAACGGATGATGCGATTGGTCTATTTCATGAAGAGCCCCTTTCTACAGGGCCATGCCGGATAAAAACCAATTATGTTTCGCGAAACCTTTCCTCGAACCTAGTGGGAATAGAGCTTCTTTCACCCTATTCCTTAGACTTCAGTGGCTGGAGAACGTGAACTATGTCAATCGGGAGGAAGAAGACATGGCAAAATGGAAGAACATCAAGGCGTTCCCAGAGCTTTCAGTGGGGACCTACTATAGGATGAGGGAGAACCATTGCACTCACTTACATACCTTTCTCGGTCATCTCTTTCTGCCTTTTGATCGGCATATCGGAACTGGCATTCGAGCCACTTTGCCCTTCTTCCATCTTGGCTCTCTCCCCACCTCAATCGGCATACTCCGGGGAGTACACTACCATATCCACTCCTATTCCCTAAGGGGACCAATCGGAGATCCAAATCTTACAACTAGGAGCATTCAACCGAGCACCAAACCCTTCAGCGGTTGGCGAGATGCATAAGGGACTGAGGTTCAAAGCCCTAGAAGTCACCTAACCAACGCAATGCCCATAGCTTCAATGGCTGCTTCGACTGAAAGAAATAGAAGATTTTCCAGGGATTGCTTAAGGCTTTCCAGCAGTGACCCTTCCGGCAGGAACATCACCATATTGTCGACTCCTGATTTTTCGTAGGAATGAAAGGAGATGGTTGGAGGCGAATGTTAGTCAGTCGCGGTAGAGAGATATCACAGACAGCGCAGGAGCGGGAAGACCTAGGATGCCTAGGATCTCCCAATTCTCTCTTCCAAGCAGGCATTAAACGACAGAACACCCGATCTTGTGTTTCTCCATCATTTCTCATTGATTGCCAATTATTTTCTTGGAAATCGGTGCATTCATTAAGTGACAGTTCCGATTGATTCCAGGAGACAAGAATTGATCCGTTTCAATCTCTTCCGCTGATGGAACAAAGTGGAGATTCATCTTGGCTTCTTCTATACGATGGCGTTTGGTGAGTTCTGATCTATCCTGCCTAAGCCATGTAGCCACTCCCTGAAGCAGCAGAAAAAAATGCAAAGAAATAAAGTAAAAGAGAGTCTTTCGCCAGTGCTACACTTCTCATAATTGATTTCGTGATGGCTTCGACTAGACTCCTCGTGATGGGTTCACAAAGAATTTCGTATAAGATAAGATGAGGTGAGTAATCAGAGGTCACAAAGGGAAAACCTTGCGAATAGAAAATCGAAACTAATCGCCCCAGGTGAATTCTATATTAAGCGCAGCAATGCCCCCCGTTATGGTACGTACGACTGACTCCAGTTCGAATGCTGCTCTGCAGAACCAAACCCAAAGTTCAGATCGTATCAATAGGGTTCGTCATGGGTCAGTTGAGTCAATCAATGGAAATAGAATTCGAAGAACGACCAATCAAGTTCACCTAGGAAGCGCCGAACGAGTCATTTCTAGCTTTTCTCAATCCGTCATGATCGGTGCATCCATTATCTCATGACTCAAGAGCCGCGGGAAGACAGAGAAAGAGCGCCAAAGCCTTCTAGTGTCAGGCAGCGTTCCCGTCCATTGGCTTAGCTATTTAATGCCCCCAAACTATTTTCTTTCATTCAACTCTATCTCAACCCCATCCTTAATTCAACTCGAGCCTCTCGACGAAAAAAAAGGAAGAAAAAACTCTTGCAAGAACCCTTCGAGACGGCCGCTACAAAACCAATTCATTCATAAGATGGTCCCTTTCGTCCAGGATGTCCCACTTATTTCCGACGCAGGATGTTATAAGGAGTGCACCCGACGCGTCTTTCGCTGCTAGCTTTTTTCTCCTACCCACTCTGAACATAAAGTGGAAATCCGATAGAAGGGGTGTGCCCGGCCAAAGAGGCCTTGTCTCAACTAAGGTAATTAGGAGGTTTTAAACGAATCATGAAGAATAGCCTCAAAGATTATCTGAACTGTAGAACTCAATGTCGATACCTCGGGTTCATCATACTTGAGAAAGGAAGCGCCGTCAACTAGCGAAATCAAAAGAAAAAAGAATAGAAGAACCTAGCCACGGTTCATTCAAATCCCAAGAATAGAGAGCTCGGAACCCTGGCTATAGCCTTATTCTGTGTATCATAATGAGTTTTTTGAAAACAGAAATTGCGGAAATGGGACGAAGTGACAAGGAAAGATAGCCCGACGAAATGGCTTATTATAGTAGATCCCCCACATATGGGGTAATTCACACAGCAATTTCGCCAGACGCACCGTAGAAATAAACCGAGTGAAAGGCGAAAGTCAAGATTACGTGCAACCAGGTGTAAGGTGTCAAAGGTCACCGAGTCGTCGTAAAGGGGAATAGGTTGTTTTGCGCATCCAACAACTGAAAGAGTTTGCGGAGAAGGGTTGAGTTGCGTAATAGCAGATTCGTAGGTCAATAAATCGTTGGATTTGAAATAGAACTCTCTACCTTGGGCGGATAGGAATTGAGACTTTCAATGGTCCGCTCTTCTCTCCTCGTGATCGAAGCTGACCCCAGAAGTT